CCACCAAGAATTTGATCGCCGGGTCGTGCTAATTCCATACGAATCAGTACTGAGAAGCATGTGCCCATCACTCCAGCAATAGCACCGAAGATGAAATATAGAGTCCCTATATCCTTGTGGTTAGTGGAGAACAGCCATCGTGTCATAAAATTGCGATTTACGAAAAAACGATTCCTTCCAGAAAAGCAAGTAAAGTTGTTCTTACCTTCCTGTACGAGGAGTGCAGAACTTTAGTGAGTTGTGGTTGGTTGTTGACCAACAGAAAGCATGGAAAAAAAAAGAAAAAGGGAGGTGGAGAAGGTCCGGAAAGCCCTCACTTTATTGATGGGGGACATTTTGATCCCCTTGTTGACCAAGCAAGGTCGCACTGAGACTGAGAACACCAACGGAACACTCTCTTACCCCCACTGACCAGCTAGTGTGCAATGACGACCCAAGCTACTCGATTTTTTTTTCTTAGCAGCTCTGGATTCTATTCTAGATGCTACTTACTTACATATGATGTTTTCTTTCACAAGGTAGCGCATCTATATAGCATAGCTGAAAGCGGACAAAAAAAGCTGTTCCCATAGCGTTACGTAGGCTTAGCTTAGCCTCTTTCTCTATCTACATTTATATATGATATGATAATATCACCAGTGGACAGCGAACAAAAAGATGCCACACTAAGAAAGCAATCCAATCAGGAACAAGGTAGTTAGGGACATGCGGACTAACTGCTCTGACATTCCTGTTTTTTGAAATGAATCTTCGGACCTTCTGAAACAGATGGCCCCCCCTTCTCCCAGACTGGGACTCACTCGGATAGCGAACAGGACGGCCTGGAATGGGAATTCGACTTCGATGGGGTTTCCAAAGCCCGGGCAAGGCGGGCGGTGTCCACCTTTCAGGGCCAGGGATGAGAATCGATCTGAATGCTAACATTGGGCGGGCCGCCAATAGGCTGAGGTGTAAGCCCTTATAAAACTTTTCCTTTCTAGACGCACCTCGCCCCTTGTGAGTCTTTCTTCTCCCAAAAATGTTCTGAGCTCAAGTGCTAATGTGGTCTGAGGGAAAGGATTTCTTCTTGTCTGCTTAGCTTATTCTTTGGCCTACCACATTTCCGGTCAATGCTGCGAGTGCAGTGCAATCATTTTTTATTACGGATCTTTTCCGGCCCTCTTTCGCTTCGAGCTTTTTACTGAAAAAAGATATTCGGCTCCTCTTTTTATATCTTTTGCAATTGCTGCTCACTCTGGGGATCTACCTCGAATTCGATAGATTTATATCCTGCCTATAAGTAATTTCGTATATAGAAGATAATTTTTTCTTTTTAACAGGTCCTTCCATCCATCCACGAAATATTTATTCACGAGATCTGACGATTGATGATTTTATGAAAGTAGGTTTGAATGAATTCCGCTCTTTGATTTTGGTCTTTCTTGGTCACTATAAATTGGTTTAAAATGCGAAGAATTGACACATGAGCTTGTAGGGCCTCCCCGAATAAGGGGGAAAAAAGAGGGCTATAAGTAGGCCGTTTACTATTGCTATAAGGGCTGCTCGCCTTTATACGGCTTGGCTTCGCTATCGCTCCTATGTAGTGATCGGCCTAAAAAGTAGTATTCCTACCATACTTTTATGCCTATTATCTAGTGCTAGAAGCTTCGCCAGAAGCAAGCAAGACGAGGTCGCTCTGCTTCGTAGACAAGGCTCGTTCCGTACTTTACTTACGAGCTCGTGTAGTACTCGCCCCTATCTCTAAAGGGGCTTATGCACTCCACTCGCTGTTTACTAAACGAGCGTTAGAGCGAGCGAGCGAAGCCTTCAATTTTGTGGCTTCCCCCCCCTCTCCCTCTCCCTCTCCTATGGTCGAGTGAGTCCCTACCTATGGTCGAGCAAGTTTCACTCCCTCACCCTACTCTTTCATTTCCGCCCCCCGTTTGGGGGATTAATTGATTGGATACCCGAGAACCATAATCTTTCCTAGGAACTGCTTCTACGACGATAGGCATAAAGGCATGATTAGTTCCACAAATCTCACTGCACTGACCATAGTAAACTCCTTCTCGTTGTACCGAAGTAGAGATCTGATTTAAACGACCAGGTACAGCATCACATTTGACACCTGAGGAAGGTACAGCCCAACTATGAGGTACATCAGCAGGTGTTACAATAATACGTAGATGAGTTTTGGCTGGTACAACCACTCTATTGTCCACTTCTAATAAACGTGATTGACCCAATTCTAGATCATCTTCTGGAATCGTATAACTGTCAAAAGTGAGTGACTGTTCATCGGAACTGTTATAGTCTGAATACTCATAAGTCCGATACCATTGATGTCCAATAGCTTTGATAGTAATGGCTGGATCTACTACTACCTCGTCCATTGAGTATAACAGAGCAAATGATGGTATAGCAATGAACATCAGGATGATACTAGGAAATATGGTCCGAAGAATCTCGATAGTAGTTCCATGAACAATCCTTTGCGGGATTGGATTTTTTTTATAGTGAAAATGCCATAAAGCGCGAACCAAGATCCGTGATACGAAAACCAAAATCAGAATGAGGAAGAAAAAGATATCGTGATGTAAGTCCATTATTCCTTGCATCATAGGTGTTGCTGCGTCTTGAAATCCTAATTGCCAAGGTTCCGCTGCATCACAAGGAGCAATTGTGAGGAATAGCCATTCTAGAACAATCATTTTGGTTGGTTCATTCTTTAACTGCTCTGCCCCCCCCCCCAAAAAAAAAAAGAAGAGAGACTTGTGCTTGCTCTCCCAATTCAGGAAGACGTAAATCGCCGGTTGGGCTGGTCCAACCAAGAAAAACATGGGACTTTTGGGCATTGCTTGGGCTAAGTAAAGCTTGAGTCGAGTTAAGTAAAGACTGGTTACCTATAAAGATCCCTCACTGCACACTTTCTATATATCTGTCCTCATTATCGGCTGCATGCTATCGGAGATAGAGCAATGGGAGGTTACACCACAATTCCGAATCCACTATTACAGTAATTTTTTTTTATGTCTTTATCCACGGGCAATGAGTTTATAATGTATTGGGCGTATCCGTTCCCTATTTATATACATTATTTTCGTATTAGCTTATCCGGTGCAGTTTATGCATGGCGAAAGGGAGCATTGGAATGGTCTTAGCTCCTGAATATTCAGACGAAAAAAAAAAAACTTAACTTCAACCCCGGACACTTTTTTTTTATAATATATAAGGGATTCCTTCTCTTATCCTCTATATAGCTCGTCATTGGTCCTTCGCAAGCGCGCTCCGCGAGAACTGTACATCTTTCTTAGATGAGAACACGCAGACGCAGCAGTGCCTCAACCAATAAGCGCAGAGCGAAACAATAAAAGCAAGCGTGCTTTTATTATACGTTAGACGATGCCACCTCCCACTTTACTTTAGTCCACCCGGCATAACCGCATTTCAACCAACCGACTAACTTGCCTCTCCGGGATGAGAACCCATGATTTGATCTGCTAGCTTGAACGCCTGGATCATGCCGAGAAGAGAAAGTGAAGAAAAGACTGTCGGAACCGATCGGAGGAGTATTTCAGAGTCCATCCCCGCCTTTATTGAGAAGGAAGAGATATAAAGGTTGGGCATCCATCGCTTCCGTGATGACGCGGTTGAGTGTTCATTCGATCCACCACCCGGCCGATCAAACCTATCCGTTTTTGGGTTCGATTCAGAAAGTGATCCATAAGCATCAGTAAAAGCAGAAGCATATCCAGAAGGCGATACCAACAGCAGTAGAGAAAGACTCCCGCTAATAGAAAAAGAGGCATATCTGCCGATGATAACGAGAGCAGTACCGATAGCACCAATAGCATCCCTTCCAGTTCCCTTTACTAGTAAGGGGAGCCATCACCAGGGCCTATGATCCAACCGGATGGATGCCCTTATGATGATGGGCGTGATCCATAGCCGATGTTGGCTAGAAGCAGTATCAGTTGAAGCTATGGAGCACCCTTCAAGTTTCAGATCGATATTGAGTTCCATATCCACAGATATTCCAGATGTAGAGACAGATCCAAAGCTATTTGATCGAGATCGAGTAGCTATAGCAGATCCATTTAGAGATCGGAACCCCGTTCAGGGTACACCCATTTTAGTAGCAACTGACCCTAAGCCGGTAGGTCTCGTTCAAAAGCCACTTTAGTTGACGTGTCCCAATCAATGTGCTCGGTAATGATGTTGTCATCGCTGATGCGCAAGTTGCTGAAGTTTATTTTCAGTGTCTTCAGCCAATTTCAACTCAAAAATATCTGATTTCTGACACAGGTGCATTTGAGTTTGCTAAGCGCTTTTGCGTCAAGGGTGGACGCGTGGATTTATCTGCCATGTCTGCTCGTTGTTTGCTTGCTTACCAGCATCCATATGGTGGCTATATGTAAAAAATATCCATTCATTACGAAGGTTCTCTACCTTAGTAAGGATGGGTGGTGGAGGGGGTCCTTGCCAAACTCAGTCATACAAGATCTCGTCACTTTGAGCGGGTTCTTGCTATGTACACCAAGCCTCGGGGTCACAATGACTATCCATTAGAATTGTGGCTTGGCAGAGTGAGCTTTCGCTTCCTTATCTTCGGGGTTCATTATCTCCTTCCTTCCCTTCTTAAAGAGACGAAACCTTCGGATTTAAAGGCGGCCCCTGATGAATTATTTCCAACAAAAAGAGTCCGGGACCACCTCTCCCTATGGTCGAGCAAGTAAACTACCTTACCCTTTAAAGTAAGCAAGTAAACTACCTTGAGTGGTCTTTGCTCAGAAACTGGATGAAGGATTGGCTTCGGTACGTCCATTGGTACTGGAGACTGGAGTGTCGCGAATTCACCGGATGTTTCCTTAAGTGACTTCTTTCCCGCGTCAGTCTATGAGAAATCATGGAGGATCAGACGCGAATCGAGTGAGCTCATTCGCTTTGGTCTTCTTTGGAAGATCTATGATTTGGTAGCGGAGAAGGGTGTAGCTTGGGGGCCGCCATGTCTTCAAGAACACCTTCCCGGATTTCGGGGATGGTTACTAGGAGGAGTCTCTGGCATGGATTTCTTAGTCGAGTCCGATGGCGGGCAAAGGGATCATCATAAGACTTTAGGCGCACCTGGGGGAAGGACTACCCTTAAAATACGCTATTAATAAACGATACCGAATTAACTGATAAAGAGACGGAACTAACAACTGCCGTAATGAACCTAAACTAAAGATGGAAAGAGTCACTCACTGAATACCTATTTATTAAAGAAGACTGAGCTAGTCCTAAAGCCGAAAGACGAAGGCAGCAAGGCGAAAGGAACAAGGGCAAAGTCAGGAACAAGGATTGTTTGTTACACGACTTATCGATTTCACCGGCTAGCTGAGGCTAGCCCGTACTAACAGAAGGTCAGGAATGAGACAGCTACTAGTGGCAGAAGGAAAGAAAGAACTTTCAGAGGGAAGCAAGCCTATGACAGGAAGGTGGGTCAAGGTTTAAGGAGCCTGACGGTCAGTCAATCACTCGTCTAGGGCCTTCCTCGCGGTCAGGCAACTCTTTCCTCGTCGGCAATCCGCTGAGACAAGCTCTCCTCCTATTTCTGCACTGCTTCCGGTTGATGGCTATTATGCCTCTTCCTGCTCTTTTGACTTCTTCGACTCGTCTTCCAGCTCAAACTAGCCAAGACTCCTATTCCGGGTAGTGTTTTTTATAGTCCTTTGCTCTTTACAAACCCCTGACTCGTTCATTCACTCGCTTGGATTCAGTCTCGTTCGGTTGTTGATTAGTTCATCGGGTTAGATAGTCGTGGTTGGGTTATTCACTTGGAGTTGCTTGGTAACTTCCTGGCATTATTCCGCCCTTTCGGGTGTTGGATAGTTGCTCGGGTGGTGTATTGTATTGTGGTTGGTTGCATCAGTTGATTCACTCCTTCCTCAGCATTCGTCGATTGGTGGCGTGGGAAAGGGGCATTCGATCACGGGCAAAGATGTCGATGCAACTCATTATGCAAGTTATGAATTCGGGTTGCCTGATTCACCAGTCTTTCCTCCAGACTCATTGGTAGGGTGATGCTAAACTATCTTCTAAGGGTTGATACTATTACATAGGCTTGGGGCTCCCATGCTTTCCCACGGGTATTTTTCAGTTTGTTGGCTCCTCTTATTCTCAGCACATAGGGGGATTTCCCATCCATTTATCTTTCCATTCCTTCCCCTCATTCCAATCTTGAGGCGTACTACCATGATTCCAGGGGCCTCTTCCTCTCCCTCTCCCTCTCCTATGGTCGAGTGAGTCCCTACCTATGGTCGAGCAAGTAAACTTCCTCTCATTATTCCAATTCTCCTCCAGGGCCCTCTCACGTAAGGCTCCCTTTATTCGGGCGGACTCCCATGATTCCTTTCCCAGTGTCTATATTCCCCCCCTCATCCGAGGCTCAGACTTCACCTCCATCCTTTTTTATATCAATAGGGAGCTCATCCATCCTTCCTGCCATAAGCGGATGATCTCCTAGCGCGAAAACCATTGATCGATAGTTATACAAGGCGATCTCCGATCCCTACAGAAGATAGCTTTCAGAAGCCCGATGCTTAAACTCAAATTGCGCGATGAACTCATCAGATGAACTACTACAGGAAAGAAGAAAAATTCGACTGAAGACCCTAGAGACCGTTACAAGACAGCTCGACCGGGAAGTAGCATATCTTTCAAGAAAGAAATTCGGTTACAAGGTATTCGCCCTAATTGAATAAAAGCTATAGAATAAAAGAAGGGAACCGTATTCGTGGACAGATGAGCGTTTGCGACCGTTTACAAGAGTTAATACCGAAACAGACAATTCCAGATGCCCTCAGGCAGAAGCCACTAAACTAGTAAAGGACAACGGAAAGTATTCGTGGATCGGGAAGACCGACTCTCATTCAAGGAAGCGGGCCGTTGACGACAGCAGGCCGGGAAGGACAGATGCTACTAAAAAAGCCGATTATCGCATGTTTTTAGAGGCCATACTTGACCCATCCGACCCCTCGCGATTTAGCAAATAAAATAGACTATTCTGGACCTTTTCCTCATGTCGCTACCAGCTACGGATCAGATATGACCGATTGAAGAAAGAAGAAAAGATCGATGAACGATTAAGCGCCTTAGAGACCAATGAAATGCGACCGAGAAGCTTTATTACACAAAAGTTCTTTGAAGACCTCTTGCTTCTGCTTCCCTGCTTACTTTTGCTATCACCTCAACTGCTTTCGACCTGCTCGCTTAGAATGAAGATCAATAATGGGCGGAAGGGCTTAACACAAGACCACAGGGCGAGAGAGAGAGCCTTCGCTTACCTGCTTAACTTAACCGTGCCCTCCTATCGTACCTATATCCCCTTTCCTTCAGTTACATCCAGCCTCAGTTCTGCTTCCAACTACCGATGGGAGGAGGCTTGGATGTTAAATAAGAGGTATGGCATACGGGAATGGTATATGAAATGAAAGGCTGGAAACAGAGCTGAAGATGAGCGCTAGCCAATGGTTAATACTTCAGAAAGCACCTTAGCAATTACCAGTAATGCCCGACCTCAGTCTTGTTTTTTGCTAGCTTGAGTCTAGAACTTTACTATCTCATTAAATGCCGAATATATATATTTTATGGAAGATAGTCGGCCCACTTCTGGGCGTTGCAGCGATTATGCCTGTTCTAGCCCTACCATCCACCCCTATCATCATAATAAAAAGGGGTACTTTCGAGCTGATCTGTGATTGGTCAAGGCGACCGAGAGGACGCATACCTCCTCTATATTCCTTAAATAGGCAAGACTCGGATACTGCATGCGAGAAGCATAATAGTTTACTGAACAACTACTTAGATCTTGATTGATTTGGATGCAATGGAATTTTTTCATTACTCCAAAAAAAGCCATCCCATGAGTATACATGACCCCACTACCTGTATAAAGCGTACATCTCTGCTCAGGGAGTAGGTCAAAGCTTTTTATAAGAAAAGTAAAAAGCTGATGGATATTGATTGAGTGGGGAAATTTCTTGACCGTCTAGTTCTTTGTCAGCACCGAAGAAAGGGGATCCGGGAAGCCTAGTCCAATGACGGTGGAAAGCAAGTAGCTAACAGGGACCCGGCTTACAGGATACTATTTCAGACGAAAAGCAAGACCAGACGATGGAGACCATATCCCTGTAGAAGGCGTGAAACTCGTCTTTGGGAAGAACTTTCTTTGCCACTTAAGAGTTTTTCTCTTTCCTGGCGTGGAAGCCCCTGGACGCTGTGCAACAACTCCTCTGATTGGCTAGACATCTCCTTGTTCGGGTCATGCACACCACAAGTAGACACAACTGGATCTCTTATTCGCCTTCCAACGGGGACTCTCTCAGGTCCTAGTTTTCTGGGAATCTCTTTTGATCATCGGGTGAATAAGCTGGTCCAGCATCAACATCATCCCCGGGCACTGGTTGTTGTCCCTCGCCTCTGGCTTGAAAGCAATCATTGATCGGCATTCTGGGCCATCTCATTTACAGCATTTGCTTGTCACGCTTCGAAAGGCCGTTTCTTTCTTCCATTGCGGACTTGTCCTTGGAGGCCTCCCTACTGGAGAATACCATTCTTTTCTCATTGACTTCTTGAGATGGAAAAATATTTTAGGAAAAGTTTATCTCACAGCAGCAGTCCATCTCGCGTCAGCAGCGCATTCTTTGATTAACTAGTCCATCCAGTGTGCAGTCGGTGCAGCAACCATTTCACCAGCAGAACTAGATTTTCTATAAGACAAGCTGAAGAATTTGTTATCCTGCATTCATCCTAGCAAAAACTGCTTCCAGAGTCTGTTTTTAGCTGAAAATAGGGGGGTAGTGGTTGACCTTTCCCGGCTATAAACCAAAACCTGGATCCGCTTTACGATGTATTAGTCGAACCCCTAGGATACGACGCCTTGCTCCTTGAGTATCATGGGATTGAATACCCCGACCTCCCTGAGGCTCCCGAGAAAGCTATTTCAGCCTTCCGGACAGTTAAGGGCCATTCCTACGTCCCTTATCGGTATTCATCCCCACCCCCCGCGGAAGGGAATGAGCAGCTAGCTAACTCGAACTAACCATCATTTGGATCCTCAAAAGCATGGCTTGCTTTAATTCTCCGCGGAGAAAGAAAGGGATCAAAAGCAATGAAACCTACGATGTATCCTCAATCTTCCGAGGGGTACGGAGCGGCATTTAAGCCTTCAAATTCATATTCTTCTCCCAGTCCCAAGTGCCAAGAACCGGCGAATGAAGGCTCCGTGGCGGCATCGGAGCAGCCAATAAGCTAATCCGTTCCCAGTGACCCATCTAATTGATTCGATCCAGTGCAGAAAGAAGCGAGTGAGCGGCAAATGATCCAATATCGGACCTGGCGAATATCTGTCTCTCAATCCCGGGATTCCAATCCAAATTATGCATTTACTGACCGCACTAGATTTCTTGATTCGCTGGGAGAGAGTAGAGAGTCAAGGTTCGTTGGCAAGTACTTCCTTTCTATTAGTGCCACCGGAAAGGATGAAAAGAGATAAGATGCTGGTGGTTAGCCTGCCCCGGACTCGTAATTGATAGTTTCTGATGAATGGAGATGGCTATGGGGCCTACCTATGACTGATTTCCGGTCCGAAAGGCATCTGATGCCTGGGCACATATCCGCCTCTGGTGATGGGACAGATGGATCGAATGCAGCATAGGGGTCAATGGCAGCAACAAAGAAAACAACTAAAAGCGACGTCCGCGCCCTAATAAATAAGGGGAATTAAGCATCCATCGACGCTCACTTGTCTATGTTCCCTATGTCAGTCTCCTTTTTAAGGATCCTTCCTAGCTCTCTTATTCATTAAGAAAACGTACTCGTCAGGTGTCGGCATCACACATATATATTTCAAGTGTGCCGTGAGTGGCTTTACCAACCGGAAAAGAAGTCCCAAGGAAACCAACTAAACCCGGACTTACCCGGAAACCAGGAAAACAAGAAGAAGTAAGAACAAGGAAATAATTCCCAGCTTTTCTCGTATAAAAGCTGCTAAAAGCCTTTGTTTGCTGTTTAATGCAGTCAGGGGATTAGCTACATTTTATAGTCAGGTAAGGCCAGGGAGAAGTCATTGATGAGGACATAAAAGACGTACCACTCATCAATACGGTGGGAACCCGAATTCAAAAGCGATACACCTGCAAGCTTGGGTGGCTGAAGAAGAGCTGTTCTCGCAGGGAAAGAAAGATGATTTACCCAGGGAATCCCTAAGTAAAGATGCCGAAGTCCAAGGTGTCGAAATAACACGGGATAGCCCACAATCTTTTTAACAACCGGGTCCGGTGGATTTTCAGTAAAAAGAATATAACCGCTTATCTAATCTCCCAGACTTTATCGAGCCAGTTCGAGGTAGTTCCATCCATCCTAACTAAGCTCTTCAATTGCTAATGCCGTACTTGGTAGAAGGAGTGGAAATTCTAGATGGAGTTCTCTTTGCTCTTCTGTCTCTCGCCCTTCCAGTCCATCGATTGTTAGTTCTCTTGAGACTTCTGTTACATCCCGGGTAGATAGCGCTATAGGCTAACGATAAGATTCAAGGGCCTTCTATTTAGTCGATGCTTGTTTTTCCGGATAAGTAGTATTTTATCTTCAAGTTCAAGGGAGTTGTTGGAGTGCTTTTGTAAGTCCTGTTGGCGTGCTATAAAATTTCATTTGAATGATAGGCCAATCTAAGTCTTCCATGTCGGTTCGAGGGGAAGGAAGTTCTCATTTTGAAACCTGCGAGCTCTAGAGCAAGCAAATAAGAAAGCTAGAGATAGAGCGGCAGGATAGACATAAAGCTATGGAGAGCTTAGGCAAGTTTGAAAACTGGAATCTTGAAAGCTAGCAGTCTGTTTTTAGCCAAAGAGGATAAAAGATGAGAATATTAACCTCCTTTTTTAAGTGTATGGATGAACTTCTTTTTCCCTTAGCTGTAGTGTTAAGCATTAACTAATTAATGTGCTTTTAATTGATTGGTTAATTTCGCTCTCCAGACAAGTTAGGTTTCAAGCCTATAAATGAATCTTCTTACTCGCATATTGAATACATTCCCTTTTCGGTTCACTCCGATCCAAACGAGCTAACTCTTGTACCCCCTACCGAGCTAAGGAGCGTAACGAATGTAACGTGCCTCAAAGGACTACTATTAATAGATGTATACCAGTCTTGGTGGGATTCTTTCTGTCTCCTTCTCCGGATAAGAAGTAATAGGCGATACGATCGAATGGGGTCCCTGCGAGTTCCCTGTGAGTCAGTTGGAGGACTTTTTGAACACTATGCAGAAATATGTAAGGGCTAGGCCAGTGAGGAAGGGAGTGGATTTCCTGAGTAAGCTGGGAAGCGATCTAGACGATAGAATGCAGTTTCCTTTGATGGGGCCCTTCCTGCAGCAGATTCGTTCACAGACGATTCAATAGCAACCCCTTCTTTTCTTGCAGCAAGAGGGTATTCGAGAACAAGCTCCTCTAGAGATGAATGTGCAGCTGATTCAATAGGAGCTTCTACGATCACAGTAAGAGCCTCTATGCCAACAGCGGCAACTCTCACAGCAGATAGGCAACGGTTACTGAAACAGTTAGCCAAAGAAGAAGACCGGTAACGAAAGCAACGGATATTCCAACAACAATAGGTATTGTAACAATAGGATTCTAAACCTTCTCGTCTTCTGAAGGCCACTCACTCGCTTGAAGATGCCGAATAACCGCCGGTTCTTTAGTACTTGGTTGGAATACCCAAGAGATCCCACTGGATAAGGCCTATTCCCTGCTCGTAAATTAACGGTTTAAGTTCATTTTTTCTTACTGTCGCAAGCCATTCTTCCACTCTATGATTATGATATGATTCACTTTCAAACGGAACAGGGCATTCTTTCTGATCTTCCGAAAGATCTCCTTCTTGCTAACATAAGGAAGATCATATTCTAACCCGCGTAGAATGAAGACTTGTCTTACCGCATACCAGTTGCATGTGGGAAGACCAGAAGCGGGGTGAAGAATAAATAATGGGCGGACGATCACATCGTCCGATAGCTAAATGGATGGTACTTGGCTAACCCGAATCTCTTCACTCCTCATCTCACTCACTCACTTGAAGACCGACCGAATGTGGACATTAGCAGCGCGTAGTCCTTCACCACAGAACTCCCTCAGCTTACTTGCTTCCTTAAGCCAAAAGCACCAAGAGTAGCTACTCCGACAAGAGCAGAAAAGGCACCAACATCGGTGACTAGTAGGGATTCCACCAGTTCCAGTTCAGGCATCATCCTAATCATCAGATAGGGAAGCCGGGATCCTCTACTTAATTCCCGGAAGTGAAAGAACAATTATTTCCATTTTTGATCTAGTTGCTTGCTCACTCACCTCACTTTCTTTTTAGTTCGAAAAAAGCTAATTCGAATCTCGATCTCTGGAATCGAAACCAAGACCAACGAGCCCCTTACCTTAACCTTAGGCAAGCGAAAGACTTACGACTTTGAATTGAGGTAGAATCCTAAGGAAGCTCTTTCAAGTCCTCTGGGCACAAAGGAACTACACAACTTTGTATCTCTTTAGTGATCAGTCTTTTCTGCTCTTAATAGAGAGCGCTGTTCCAGCAGAATCCTAATCAGACTATTGCTCGTACCTAATCACTGCTTAAACCCTCGGTGAAACTGGCTTAAGCCCGACTACAGAGCCTATCTATATCTATATAGGGATATACCACCTGTGAACCAAAGCACATTCTAACTCCCTTTGGCACAAAAGAAAGTCTGCTATCAAATCAAAATCGTCTTCTGTGTGGGATGCCAGGTTGTGAATTGTAAACTCTCCGTTCCTTCTTGACTCGCCTTCAGTCTTGATGGCTGCTAGCTTCCTAAACAGGATTTCTGTTCTATGAGGTACAGGCGGCCGCACGAAGCAAGAGGAAATAGGTATAGGCTGGATCAATAAAAGAAAGATAACGAAAGTGTACAAGATTCCAATCGGGCTGGCTCAGAAGGAAGGTGGCGGCGAGGAAGGGTCTTTCGAATCTCGATCAAATAGCATAGCACGGGACCGTGCCAAGCTGTAAGCATAGCGAGTTAGGTATGGGCTTTCTTTTAACTACCAGAATCAGCAGTTGGCCTATTGTTGATCAAAGTCTGGGTTGGCGGTCCCTAGTTATAGATAGGCTTTCGCCTTCCTTTTTCCGTCCAACGAGGATTTTAGTGTTTGGAGAATTCTTCCTATTTGACCCGATGCCGTACCCTTCGTGTGTTCATGATACAGGGCCGGGGTACATATTCCACAAAAACAAGGTTCGACTACGAGGATTGATAGGTTGTTCATTTTGTAACCTTCACCTCTATCTACACAGTTTCATTTCTACGTCTTCGACGAGCAAGACTGACATAGGGTGAGGTTTCAACAGGGCAAGCGGAGATTATCCAACCTGCGGTCAGCTATGATATACTCAACTTCTTCTTTTCACCTCCCTCTTCGATCGATCCGGAAGACGTTCCCTTAGCGACATCTCAAGTCCTCCGGTCGAGTTGGAAAACAACCCTTGAGACCTACGAGCTCCTAAAGCAAAGAACGAAATAGACAGACTTAGACGAGGGCATCTTGAACCCCTCTCCCTACGGTCGAGTTAGCCCATGACCTCAAGATCAAGAAGAGCCAGCCATACATAGAAGACAAGGTAAGACCTTGCTCGACCAAATGAACGTAGCAGCAGCATCATGAGATAGAACCCGGTCCTGTCCCGGCTGTCCATCTGTGGAACATGGGGCTGAAGACCTCTAGAGTACCTACTAGAAGAAAGACAGAACCACTTGGCTAGGGGGACAAAACCATTTGGAGGAAGAAGCAGATGGAAGACTGGGTCACTTGTGAAAGAACTAGCCGAAGGGGACCATCACAGTTGGGGCGGTGGATGACAGGCTAGCTCACCAAGAACATCAGGAGAGGTTGGGGAAGACTTGGCTGCGGCAAGGAGAGGTTAGGTCAAGGGATTGCAGAAAGAAGTCCCATCAATCAGAAGAAAAGGATGTTCCAGGAAAGAGGGGAACAAGGATATCCAAAAGAATAGGCCTTGAAGGAAGGCATGAATGAGGGGAGACCGGCTGCAAGATATGCTACAAGGTTGAATCAGTCCACTAAGGGATGACCTCTTCTACATGATTTCAGCGAAGTGTTCAAGTCAAGGACTTAGGCGATCAAAGAAAAGAAGACTTGAAAGAAATTATCCACAGCTAAGGCATCCATCCAATACAGATAGAGCGTCATATACAATGACTCTATCCTTTGGAAACCACCTATTCCTCTCATCGACTACCTTCACTAGGGTCAAGATTCATGGTATTCTAAGGGCCGGAGCAAGGGATTGCTTTCGTCTCTTTCTTTCCTTCAGGGCCTGGAATGGAAGTTGTCGTTAAGCTTCTTTGGATCAATCGATAGTGTGCTTATCGCTCTACTTCGCTTGATTCTCATGCCAGTGGACTCGTCGCTCAGCTTTAGGCCTTATTAGCTTCATTTCTGAAGTGAGCATGAAGTCCGAATTGAATAGATACTGAGAAAGCGTCTTTCGTGATGAAAGTAGCAAGTAAGGATTCAGGATTGAGAAAGAAGCAAAGCGCAGCTGGAGCTGAATCTATTATAGGAGGCGTAGGGTAGGCTCTTTGGATAGATTGACTGGCTTAAGCCGATGAACCAGCTTCTACCACTGACGAGCTAATTCGGACTATGCCTAACTAGAGGAAGAAAATCACCTGATCTTGGCTCGGCATCTTTTGAAAGGGAATCCTATATCTGGTAAGAAAGGGCGAGTCGGCTACTCGAAGCGGAGAAGCAAGAGCTCACTCGACCCGGGAGGAAGTTTCATTCCAAACTGCTCTTAGTTTGAGCGGACAATACGCTGTTAGACCGGGTCAAACTTACCTTTAGGTTAGGGATCGGAGTTGCAAACTGCTCGACCGGTTGGGTAGGGAGGTCTTCCCACTTCCTCTTCCCATTCATTAAAGGGTACTAAGAAGAACTGAGGAAAGGAGCGGAGTTGAAGAGCGGTACTCCTTCTCTTGAAAACTAACTTCTTAAGGTTAGGATATGCTCGCCCGTCTACCGGGATAGGAGAAAGAGAAGATCTCGACTAGGAGTCTGAGGGAATCTCTAGCGGATCTTTTCTAAGCCAGGAAGATGCCTCTGCTGAAGTAGCAAGTATTGGGGTTTCAAACTGAGATTTGACTTTCTAGTAAAAAGGGGTTTACCTGAAAGAAAGAATCCTGTAGCAAACGGGATTGATTCCACTTCCTTGCTGTTAAGTACGTCCCTCTTATCTCTTGCCGATTCCGAACTCCAGGAGGAGCCGACTAAAGCTAAAAGCAGAGTTGGAGCTTGGCAATGCAGTTGATCTTCTTGCAGCTGAGAGAGATGCTGGCATTGAATGAAGCTGATTCCCCGGACAGAAAGAACCTTCTATAATGAAGAGTCGGATGTGAGGGAAAGCCCTCTAGTCGAGTAAGAGAACTGAAAGTTTCAAGCCAGTAAAGTCCGATAGTGTGTCAGTTAAGACTAAAAGCCACGAACTAGCCTCTTTTCCTTCCCTTCTATGGTGAAGTCAGAGCCGGGGCAATCAAATATCATCGATGGGTCCCAGATAGCTTTGTCTGTTCGCCACCACTCGGATTCAATTGCGCATTTGAGAGCATCTATCTCATACTTGTCGGCCTGGCGCGGATCTGAAAGGCGCTGTTAAGCGAAAACTAAGAGAAAGAAGGTCAACTGGGGAAAGACCTTTGGTTCGGTATCGGCATCGGTAGGATTCACAGCTGATGAAAGACCTGCTCCGTCTCCTCTGCCCCTGAGCTTCTCCTTTCGTTTATGTCGTGAAAAGAGGGGCTTCCCTACAATTCAAGAGCGGACACTTCCTCATTCCAGGTCTCAAATCAGTAGCAAAGAGTCCATAGACCGCATCTGCGAAATCTCTTCATTTATGATAATTCAGGTGCCCCTGTTTACTTTTTCTTTCCACACGGCTATTGAACTCCCGCAGCTCCTACCTGATTACCTTGTCGCTCCCTCGGGCGCACCTGACTCTAATTAATCAAAAAGAATTCTACGAGAACCCCTCGGACCAGACAAAAAGGTTTTCAACTCATAAATAAAAAGGTTGCTCGGAGGTTCTCTTTCAAAGGCGGAATCAAACAGCTTGCTTTACTTTACACACAAATTTTGGAGAAGTTATACCCGCCAAGGCAACTACGCTTCTTCAAGTATCATCGTTGGTTTTGAATCTACGCATTCAATGGTTGGTGCAAGATCAGCTGCTCTTCCATACCGAGAAACCTTACTCCTGAACTTGTCTATCCATTCCCGGTGCTGCCCGATCTCTAAGTGTTGTTCTGACATGTGTGCGATTTAGCAACATAAATCTTTTGTTCTTTATCCGCTCCGACTCCTTCTTTCTTTAACCGCTTGACCTATACCTAAAAGCCCAACCGTCAAGGTTTGGAACTAATGGAGGAGGTCTACTTAGGCCCGCTGGAGCCAATTCTGTTGATGGAAGGGCAGCTGCTTCAACCGAAGAATGGGATGAATTGGTTCTATCCTTGGTCTTTTCTAGCGGATTGTATCCTGAAAAGACATCCATGAATGAAAACAATTTAGGTGAGTTATGTCAAAAGGTCTCCTCATTAGAGGATTCAGGTGCCCCTTCTCGTCTCGAGTTGAGGTTGCTAATGTCCCCACCTTCACCCGCTTTTAGAAGTGGATTCGAACCACTGGACTCTATTTTCTGAGGATACATTGATTCTGTTCAGCCGTTACCATTCTATATGCCTTTTCCGCCTTAAACCCCTTATCCCGGATAGGAAATGTATGCAAACGATGCAGGAATCGAAGTTGAGTGATTCAGTAAGATAGAAGAGCAATTGACTAGTTTGTTTCCTACAGGTTGACCGATTCAGCTCGGCCAATTGAGACAGATAGGGAGCATGCCATTCAAGGGCTGGTTTTCCTATTTATTTGAAATCTTATCCCGTCGTCACCTTGTAAAAAGCTAATGCGACACCCAATTCTTATTTATTTATATTAAAAAATTAAGGACCAACCGGCACACAAAGGGGTGAACCCACCTTGTCTAAGACGCGAATGAACGAACATTTGAAAGAGATGGTGACAAACAAGGAAATCGGCGCATTTGGCTCTACCTCTCACGCCAAACCATCGTGGTTGGAACTTGTTTCAATGAAAAAAATTACCAGAATGACCAAAACATCTCTTCCTGAACAGGCCCAGAGGAAATACAATCATTGAAGTCGTCCCCGGCAATCATCTTTGAAGTGACACAACAGACTATGACTAGACATCTCGAGGAATCCACGCTTCTCACATCTCGTAAACAACTATACATCTTGGAAGCAAAGGCCTGGAGCAAAGGTATTTACCCCTGGTCAATCCACAGTCAATCATCCAGCAACAGATTAAGTAGTCGAAAAAGCAGTAGACATTACAGAAATTGAGAAGGTGCTTTCTCTTAACTCAGCATGGTCATACAATAAGAATAAGAAGTTGGCTATTCTCAGGTCTGGGCTGGGTATCCGGTTAGGGAGTCAACAAATCCCAGTCATAAAGGACAAGAATAAATCGGACCTTAAATTGTAGAATGCCCCAATCACACAGGTTCGTTATCCAGGGTCTTGCGGCTGATGTGCCATTTGATAAGAGAGGATTGCCTTTTTTTGATGTTCTTTGTAAGGTAGGGGCGCGTCTGATAATATTGTTAAAAGGGCACAGCCAAAGCCTTCTTTTATTAAATATAAAAAGAGGGGAGGCGGAGGAAGTAGCTCTAACGATAGGAGGGAAAGGTCAGTCACTTGACTGTAAGAACGACTGGAAGGAGAGGACTTTGACAGCTCTATGTTTCATGAGGTCGAACTTCGAATGAGCTATACACTCTAGGAGAAAGCCGCTCTACCTACAGGGTAGTCACCGACGTTTCAAAGTAATGTCCACGCTCGCTCTAGTGAGTTAAGGTGTATGATCAGGCCTCCTACATGGTATCCCTGCCTTACATCAATTCGATAAGCTCTCACTAAGTAATTGAAGATAACTGGGAAACCACTGCTTGTCTTTCCTTTGAAAGAAAAATCCAAGACTTCGGTTAGCGGGGAGCGCCCCTGTCCTCTTTTCTCCCCCCCCCCTTTTCTTTTTAGAAGCCGAACCTAGTCTTTGTGTGAGTTGTAGCGGATCACGTGGCTCGATGGAGGTTCCTCAGCGTCTTTTGTTTGAATGACTACCGCGTGCCATTTGACCTCAGTCATTTTGTCCTACTTGCGTTTTTTCGAATATCCTATAACGTACCATCTAGGTCTCGTCTTGTAAGCCCGGAAGATGAAAGTGCTCCTTCTTCTTCTTACTCCCGCTCGATCAGGGAGAATGACTCTTTTAAATCTAGGATCCGACCACTATTTGGTACACTGGACTATGTTGGTTTCCAAGAGATCACTGATAAACAGGTACTCCCGGATGGAAGGTACATATCGGAGAAAGAATTCTATTGCGCAACGGCAGACGCATCTAACCGCTGAACTTACATTGGAACCCATCGCCGTGATCGGATCGGCTGGGTGAGCTTTTCACTCACACGCGCGGCCAGCCTTTTATCCAGACCCTTATCCTGCCTGATACACTAGACGCATAGTCTGCGAAACCAGCACTAGTCACTACCTAGCTGGCTGGCGACTACTCCTACTCATAGAAGGCTAGTTTACAGGATAGCTTTATCTAGCTTACTTTGAATAAACTTACCCCACTTCCGCAAAAGGGTGACCCATAGAACGATGGATTAGCGGGCTAGGGTAGGGATGGTACTTCATTTAAACAGTGACATTGCTCATGGATTTGAACAGCAATCCTAGATCACACCTATATGAAGCCTTGCTGCATCTCTAACTTCCTGCCTCGTCATCCCAGGCCACCCACCCTAACCTAATGGAGAAGATTACTGGGCCACTCTCTGCAGGTTAACTCTGGTTGGCCAGTCAAAAGACACACGCTACCATAACAGAACACTTAATTAACATCAACTTGGGCAGCTTCACCCCGGAAAAGCATTGGAGTCTTTCTTTTTTGATGATCCCCGACCCGACTCCGAAGTCTTCTGCGTGCATTATTCTGCCCTCAACAACTCTTTTCGTAGTTGATCACCGACCAAGCCTCACACTTCTACTTCAGGAGCTTGCCTTGAGGTGAGGGTACTATGACGATCTTAGTCCGAATGAATGCCTAAGGGTGAAAGGCTCTTCTGACCACATGTCTGTCTCTGGTGACGATCGATCCCTAAGTCATATTAGGTATTAGGTATGTAAAGACAATTTCATTATAGAGTGTTAGCGCCATTTCCCTTTACCAGTAGGTTTGATAGGGTTCCTTCGGGAAGAATAAGGATCCGGGGCAATAAAATAAAGCAAATGGGGATATTCTCGGGCTAGCCATCACTTGGGGAAAAGATTTGAAAAGGGGATTTGGTAAGGAAAGTCGGGAAGGCCCAGCTAAGATAGATTAAGGGCACACAGCCGGAAAGGGTCAAGAACAAAAAAGTGGGGTAAGGGGGGGTCCATAACGGACTACTCGCTTACCGGAATAGCCGGCTTCCCCTAAACGCTTATCCCTGACAGACGACTTCCCTTTGCGCGGAGATACAGAGGCCGAAGAAGAAAAAAAGGAGGTTTTTATTCGTCGAGGCATCTGCTCCGCCTGCCACTCAGCTTGGAAGGGGGGGATATAGCTCAGTTGGTAGAGCTCCGCTCTTGCAATTGGGTTGTTGCGATTACGGGTAAAAAAATCCATCCTGGACCAAGCAAGGATCCTTCTAGGCCAACAACTCTCATCTCAGTAGGTGTTATCGGCATCTCAGCAGATCTGATGGTTCTAGGAAAATCATTGAATAAGGTATTCACTTCGTTCAGTCATTTAATCCAGGCTAAGAATTCCGCACTCTCCCTCTCCCCTAAACTACAAGCTTTGAAGCCCTACCATTATAAAAGTAAAATCACTTTCACAAAGCGAAGGGACATTGCTTACAACTCAAAAGGACGGGATGTTAATATGTTAGGCTAAGGCACCTCTCATCACAGCACGTCGAAAGCATGCCATCAAATTCATTATTTAAAGCCTTAGAGCAGTAGACTAATGAATGAAGGGAAGAACCCTCTTTGAATTCCTTTTCTGGTACATTTACCCCAGCTGCAGCATCAGATGCCTGTCTCGGCTCGGTTAGCGAAGCTGGTGTGTAGTGAGGGGCGATCTGAGTGGGGCATTCCACATGGGGAGGAAGGGGATGTTTGCCTGGTCGATCTATCTACTCAAGCTTTAATCGTAGTTTTATGGGGAAGGGCGGACGAAGCAACTTTGGCAAACAGGAACCAGCCAAATCATAAAAGGTGATGGGAAATTTCCAATAAGATCGAAAAGGCTATCTCCGAGTGGCTAAAAATAGTGCGGCACTTTCCTTCAAGCAGGAAGGATGCGAAGTAATCCAAGGGAAAGCTAGACCTCGAGTGAGGAAAGACGGGAGCCACTCTAGTGACCTTTGAAAAAAAAAAGGGTCCGTACTAACCTTACCTGTTATTACTGCCTAGTGCCCAAACTGATTAGAGAGTTGTTGAATAAGCAAACCGGTTGTTTACAGTTACAGCAAACAGGAAAGAAGAGCTGTCGTGTGGAAGTCTTTCTTCGGCCTTTGCTTCTGCCTAGCCGCTTCCAGGTAAGGAGAAAGAAGTGAATCCTAATTTGTCGGAGGAAGGAAAAGGAACTGACTATAACAAAGGTATATGATCAAAACGACATTAGTCACGAACAGGATTCGAACCTGTATTTCTAGGATCAAAAGACAGACCTGCGAACTACCTTTCATACCGTGACTTTGGTAACCCGGTTCATCATGTACTAAAGAAAGCAAAACTAACATGACTACATCCGGGGGGTCGACCTATACGATAGAGTGAGCTACCCGAGTAGCCAAAGAAGAGGAATCCAAAACAAGCTACACCGCACTGAAGCCCAAGTGACAAACAGACTCGGAGAGCGCCAAACTAAGAATTACTGCACCCACGAAAACACCAACACCATAACCCCTGCTTTTAACACCAAGCTCCAGCGGGTCGAACGGCAGCTCTTGAGAATTCAGTAGGATGGGCATCGCCCTGTTCAGAGGCTCGCCACAAACACAAGGGCTAGGGGTATGGTGCGTGCTGCATATATGGTCCACATAGGTATCCCTTCCTATGCGAATTAGTTCTTTCAGGTCGGTAGAAAGAATAAGACCTGGCGCTTCAAGAAAAGGGCCCGGAACGATGAAACAATACAACGTAAAACCCAACAAGAGGCACATGAGAAGGATAAACCTAGAGTCTAAACTATATCCATAACTCAATGCCTCGGAGAGGGTAAAGTCACGAATACGAGCAGATCGACCAATGGCATCCTGCAAGCCGGGTTGACGTTCGGGTGAGCGCATCAAATTTCCCCCAAACAGGAATGGTAGGAATCCTTTCTTTATTCCATACGGCACCCATGGAGAAAAAACATAGTTAAGAAACCCTCTATCGCGAGTAACAGGATCGACTAGACAAACCTGAGGACGCACTGAGGGAACCCGCACAGTGCTTACCCTCATCCAAAGGGGTGCGTGCGCCTGCCAATTCCAAGCACGAGTGTGCTCGGGAAGCGGGAGACGACTACGCACTAGATGTGTTTCAACAGTGCCAGGATAACGGACTAAACCCTCATTATGAGAATAAATAGTATCTGGATACCTAGGACTAACAAAGATGGGATGATTCCTTACAATAGGGGAGGATGATATAACCAATTTACTGAACAAGGAAAACATTTGTGATTTTATACTACAAAGAAGGGAGAATTCCGCTTATTGTTTTTTGGCTCGAAATAATGCTAGTGTCCTGATCAAGCAACTAGTAGTCCTATCCAGACAATAACCCCAACTTTCTTTAATGAGCATTTTCGGGGAGTAGTTCATTCCATCTAACTAATCGCAGAAACAAGGTTCTGAAAGAAAAACCAACTCACAATCTCGATGTAAGACTATTATCTCAATGTAAGACCATTTCAAATAGCGGAAAACCCCATACTACAGACTGATTCCGAAAGAGCCATGCCCAGTATAACAGCACCAATGAAAACAGCGACACCGGCAGCCCTGCTCTGTAGACCCAGTTGCAAGGGGTCAAAAGGTAGCTCTTTAGAATCTAAAAGGATTAGCATTGCTCGGTTGACAGCCTCACCGCAATGGCATGGACTCGGTAGCTTATGAACAGTGCAGATATTGTTTAGATAGGTATCCCTCGCGACATCAAGGTGATCACCTAGATTTGGAGATAAAATAAGGCTAGGCATCACGGTCCGGGCACTAAGAAACAATAAGCACTAAATCCCAATAGAAGACAGATTAATAGTATGAATCGCAAATCTGACAAATAGCTATAAGTTAATGCTTCTTTCAACCCTATATTCCTAATGCGTGCACTTCCACCAATGGCATCCTGCAAGCCAGGCTGACGGTCCGGTGAGCGTAGCAACTTAGCCCCCGAAGAAGGAACCGAAAAAGGCAGATAACATTTGTTAGTCTGAAACCACGGACCCACCAGCCCATAAGGGACCCAAGGTGAAAAAGTATACTTGTATTTAGGCACACGCACAATCGAGCAGTCTAGTACACACGGGTCGTAGACCCTATTAGAAATAGGACGTTCCTTAATCCATAGAGGAGCATGTGCTTGCCAATTAGACTTACGAATAAGGTCAGGAAGCGGAAGACGGCTCCTCACATAACTCCACTCATCAGGCTTGTTTGGATACCGAACATATCCTTCATAATTAGAGCTTATAACAGCTGGATTTCTAGTACCAACAAACACGGGATGATTTCGAACAGATGTATCTGAAGATAGACAAAATCGATTGAACAATGAGTTCATAACAGTTTCTTTAAAAAAAGAGTTTTTCAGGCGTGTATACAGAAAAAAAAAAGAGGAACTGAAGGTTACGGTCTCCCTGCTCTTTAAAATAGTTCACAATTTGGAACCATCTATAAAAAAGCTTCATCTACTACTGAAGGAACGTTCGACTCCTTTCGAGGGGAGTCTCACTTTCTTGCAGATCTTTCTTCCTATATTTTTCTAGATGTAAAGGAGCTCGCTTCGCTCGGGCAACAAACCGTTACTATTTACCATTCCTATTTCTCCATCCACTCTTTAAGTACCGTTCGGCTCCTGTGTAGGGGAGCCTCACTCCCTTTCCGCGCTGACTCTTAATGGGAGGATGTAAGTGTTACTGTACCTATTTCTTCTTTCTACTGCTAGACGGTCTCGCTTCGCTCAGGCATGTGCCCTCCTATTAGTCCTTCCTTCTTATGAAGTACCGTTCGGCTCCTGTCGGGGAGCCTCACTCTCTTGCAGCATTACCTCTATAACCTAGCGCAAAAAATGAAAGAAGGAAAAGCAGCGGACTGATTGACAGCTTGATTGATTGAAACCACGCCTCTTCTATTGAAATATAACGCTCGGCTCCTATCGAGTGGACCCTCAATTCCCTTCTGTGTTTTCTTCAGCGGCTAATCACTGAGTTTATTTATACTGTCTAAGCTCTCTTTTATTCTGGAAGCGTTCCCTCAAAAAATTGCTGACATAGTTCTGTCCCGCAGACGGTTGCATAGGAGACAGTGCTCAATATACAAACAGCGAGGCAGGCAATCACTAGTTTTTTAAGTACTACATTGCGGGTGGTTTCCTCTCCTCCTCTTATTCCCAGGGGGTCGAAGGTAGCCATATCGTTCAACTCTGCGCTGCTCCCACCCCCCGAGGTGCTTGCCCCAGCAGCCTGCATGATACTGTTACCGAAATAATTATTGCATAGTTCTATGCATCCCTTTAATATCCCGGCGGGCCAACTTCGTGTGGTGTCCTTGACATATTTTACCTCCTCAGGGCATAGGATTTGATTTAAATCATAATACTCTAATGCTAGTAGAATGCTAGGCATTAAAGAGTACCATATTTGAAACCCCAAGCAGATCGTAAAATTCATTGCATTTGTATTTACTTTTACAACCTCAAGGAAGTGAGAAATCTTCTCGTATTTGTGCGCCCACCATATGAAATTATAGAACCCCTCGCTAATGCTTTGGTTAGTCCTCAGTCGCTTTCGTAATGTTTCCGGTATACCTGTAATTATTTTTAAATTTTCTGTCAATGTTAGTAGTTTAGAAAAAACCCCATCCCTATATTTATTAGCAACAATTGTTCCCAAGATGGGAGAATACGAACAAAGTATGGGCGACGTACTGAAGTGTTTCGAATACAGACTCATCTGGGTCATTAGTAGAGAAGTGACGGGTTCGGTGAGAATCTGCCTGCTTCCTGCGTACCATCGCGGGATGAAGATATAATTATAAATATAGTTTATAAATAATGTCATTATACGTCGTACTTCACTTTAATTTTCCCGTCTTGGCTGACACTAACTTCACCGCGATAACAACGCACAGGTCCCTCTCCCGGTACAATTGAAAGGATTTTACCACTCACATTGAGTTTATCAAATAACCTTCTAACTTTATCTTCAAATATATCCAAAGGCATTCTTTGCTTAATTTCAGCATTGGTAATAGAGACAAATACCTGATGAACAAACCGACTATACTCTAATTCAGGAAATACTTGTTGAAACTCTTTATCAAACTCCATTAAGGCTAAATTAAGTAGTACTGAAGTTATAAGTTCCGCAGATGGTATCATAATATTGGTTAAATATTCTTGACCACTTGTATCCACGATAGGTGAATACAGAAATTTTCTTACTAATTCAATAATTTTCTTATCCATGACTATATCTGATAGCTTACACAATATACTTTCTCTACTTATAACCCAACATGAGTTTGTTAGGTCTATCTTATAAAACATTAAAACATTATTCCCTCTCTTACATACCATATCATAATATTTTGGAATAGACAATTTCAAACCATAGGAATTCTTCACAAAAATATCTATATCGAGAAAGTGTAGGTTCAACATACGCCCGAGCGCAAGTAGCACAAGGCCGTCTTCTTCTGTAGGTTTGATACCATGATACTCATTACAGTTATCAGAGTCCTCAGTCGTAATAATATGTACGAATTGCTCTTTTTCTATCTCACTTTTATCAGTGAAGGTACTAATTATTAACGGCGACAGGGTGTATGTTCCTTCCTTTACACAATACTGCATTTCTGAGACCCTTTTATCTGTTAATCCAGGAAATAGATGTGTTAAACCATTGTATACAACACCTATATCATACGCAAGCCGATTCAACGAACAAAATTCATGCTTTAAACTAGTCATAGTTAAGTTAATTAAACATTTGGATCGCAAATTTCCAGCGCTGCATTTACCAGTTACAGGATTACAGCGCTTTTCGTGGCACTCTTCTCTGAGCACCACACTGCCGAGGCGATCCTCCCGGAGAATTATCAACATTTAACCGCTGGCTAGTCCGAAATTCGACTCTGGAGTTGCCATCGAGCGTACCTAGTCCTACGTTGGCTAGTTTCATTATGAATGTTTATTTCTTAAAGGAGTCTCTATTTTTTCTACAATCCTCCCTTTGCCTGACCCTTGGATATTTGATATCCGTTATATCTCTCTAAGTATGAGTATGTTTCTACTATCTCAATGTAGAGAGCTTCAGGCTATTGGGATTAGTCTTTTCCGGGGAGGATTGCCAATGTTTCTTATGTATGATTATTAATATAAGTATGATATCTAAGATTCCGAATGTCAGAATCTTTTTTTCTCTAAAGAGTAACACCGGGTATTTTTCAGTTCGATCATTGACAAGGTTCAAAGAAAGGGTACCCCACCTATCGTTGTGAAATAAGAGCACTCGATCGAAGACAATGTCAATTGGCCAAGCCATAAGCAAAGCAAGGAAGAGGCATCCAGTCCAATCTGCTCTTAATGTTCGAGTAGCCGGTGCCGCTTTTTATGGTCTTTTCCACGTAACCGCAGTTGGTTTTATATCCATTGTTCAAATAGCCGTAAGCGGGGGTTCAGGAAATGTTTTAGAATAGGTTGTTACAGAATACGCTGTGGGACGTCGAGGAAGAGCAGTGGGCCCCAGGTGCGGAGGTCTCGTTTGCAAGTGGAATCCGAAGGGGTTGTGCACAGTTAAGAAGAAGAAGTTGTTTTCAATTTCATAAGACCTATGAAGGTACGAATGGGATTGAAGGACAGATGATCTTCCTTTTCTAAAGATAAAGAATCCCTGATCTGACTCAATAGGAACTACACTGAAACCTTTTCTGGTATGGTGGAGCTGAGACCACAGGTAATCGTCTTTTGATGCTTAAATTAAAATATAGGGAGTTTCAGAGAGAAGAGAGAGAGGGAGGGGAAGGTCAAAAGAGTCTACCTCGATTTACGGTTAATGCAAAACTGAGTTAGAATTCGGTCTCTTAAGACAGAAATCCCCTTAAACTGTCTCAGATAGCCCGATTTTTTCTGGGAGGTCCTCTTTTTTTTATTTATTATTCTTCATTTAGTACTTAAACCGGGAAAGTCCTTCCTTTCCTTCTCTTTACGAAGCCTAATCCGCTGAATAAGGGGAATTTGCTTTCTCCTGCTAGTTTACCAAAGCGGATCATATGGCTTTATTTTTCCCCAGCTGCTACTCTGAAAGTGCCCTTTCAACCTTCAATTGCTTCCTGTGCTAGCGGTTGATGTGCTTTCCTTCCAGACGGCTACGAACTTGCTTAGCCCTCTTCTTATTCCCAGAATCCTTAGCCTCTTCCTAAATAAGGCCCCTCCCTAGTCCTTATTCTCTATTCCTTATAAAATGAAAGATTCATTCTTTAGCCAGATCAACATCCTTCTTCCTATTACCTATCTCCAGATCAAGATCCTAACATGATTTAAGCCATAACTCTACTATGGAAGTACTTAGTAATCCTACTTCCTATTCACTATCTACTTCCTTCGTCAGCCTTCCTCCATAGCTACCTTTGAAGGGCTAGACCAAGCCTAGTAATTAATTGAATAAGAAGGAAAAAGGCCACTCAGGTCTATATCTAGAAAGGAGGCTGGATTGGAAGATTGAGAGACCCGGGACAGTGCAGGTTTGCAGAGAGGCTAGAGCATTCCCTTCACTAAAATAGAATAGTAGGTAAGATTCACTAGCTAGAAGTTTACTGAGAAGGGTAGAGTTTGCAGTAATCGATGAGAGAATGGTAATGCTAAAGGTAGGAAGAAAGAAGGCTCATTCTATGCTGACCACTTACTATGGCTCTTCTCTCATTTGATTTTGGAATCTTATTTAAGCCAAGATTAGGCTATCGATTGGAGGAAGAAAGCATGCCTTTGTTGGTCACCATCACCACCATCGTTAACATCGGTACACTCCTAAATAAGGCCTACCTCCCTTCCATTCAACCAGAGCAGCGATGAAAACAGAGACTCAATTAGCTAAGCAATGCATCAACGGGAGGATTCTGAAAACATCTTCTCATATGACATTCTACTTTGAGCAAGTCACTTATGCCTATTCCTTGATAGGAGAGGGAAAAGCATTAGGCCGGCCAGTACCAGAACGATGATGAATAAGTCTGAGGTGGGTAGGTAGGAATCCGAGGATGAAACTTCTGTTGATGAAAGCATTCATACCATCATCTCTATCCCTTGCTCATTCTAGGCCAAGCTCTTCCCTTCTTAAAGTACTTTGCCCTCGGCATCTCACTTGAATTGGAGAATGTATTAAGCATAGGATCATCCAGAGTCTGTAAAGTCTACCTCGCTCAGCTCAACCTTATCCATAGACGATCTCTATCTCTTCATTGCTATGGTACTCTTTGTAGTAGGTAACTTTCTATACCTGAGCCACTTTACTAACCCTTAGCTTGTGTTCGATACCTCACGCCTTCACTTAATCCAAAAGCTTGCTTCGTGTTCCAACTCAGCGATATGAATACCATCGTTAGCAATAACTTCCCCTTCGCCTACAGGCCTTTCTTCACCTCTCCCTTTACTCTTCGTTTGTATTCCTTGTTCCTTCCATCTAAGCTCAAAGCTAGCTTCATCGCTAACGTAAGGCTGAATTGAATTTTTTTCCTAGAACTCTAGTTAGCGTTTCAGGACTGGGCTAAGAGAGACTGGAGTAGTTAAGAAGCAAGGAAAGGCAGAAGTCTTGGAGAACTGCTTGTGAATGGAGGGTTTAATAGTCAGTTGACAAGGCTACTTTCGAGTGAGTAGGTTTATTAGTTACTCTCAGTCAATCATTACTAAGGCGCAGGGATTGCTCTTGGATTGATTGCACTTTATAGCTAAGCTAGACAATTCCAGATTGATTCTGATTTCATTGATAGAACCCTGCTAGTTCAATCCTCACTTTCCATTCCTAGGGTTATTGAATACTTTACTTGCTTGCTATTGCTAGTTCAATCGTCAGCTCTTGCTTAGTCATTGGACTATATCCATTTGAGGGAAACTTTCTAAACACTACTGCATTTCGGAATTCATCCTTTCCTTCGCCCGATTCTCTCCCTCGTCCTAACGGTTCCTCATCTCTCATGTGGATTGGATTTGGCGACTGCTCTATCTATAGTTAGGGATGAGCTGACGACCATGCTACACCCGTGGGTCTGCTTTGAGAATGGCCTACTGAGCGCCTGCCTTGAGTATAATTCCCCGTCAGGTTGGAGAAACTACGACGTGTGTCTCGATCTTGACAACTGAATCACGACCGGACGCTATATTTAATCCGGGGTCTCGTTCATGCGGCGATGAAATTTGAAGACCAATGAAGAATCCCAACCCACCGGATTCGTTCTAGAACTTTCTACGCCCCGGTTGGGCGAATCCACCGACTCACGTCGAATACGAACGCCTCTCTCGACAAACTAGCCCACGTCTTTCTATCGGACTAGACCGATAGAAGTAGCTTGTTCCGTGATACAAAACCCCATACGCTGCCACCATGTGAGAGTCGGTGCGTAATGGATCTACGCCTGCCTTCGAAAGCTCCATTCCTGTTTACCAGGATCCTGGAACCATTCCTTGATTGATTGAAAATCACGAGTCGAATTTTTCTCTACCTATTCGACTATCAAGCTCTTGACACCCTGTTTAGCCTAGCGCCCTCCTCCTCTTTTGTTCGCTTCGCTCTCCTCCCTCGACTAACGCCCGAAAAGAAAAAGATTTCAGTCTGAACCTAAAGCCGGCTTGAAAGAGCTCACTAGATTGATCGCAAGCAAAAGAAACCTTCAAACTCGCATTCGCATGTTGGTTGTTCTTCACTAAACATCGAGGTTTCAGGTGAAAGTGAAGGTTCGGATCGGACTCTAGTCTCGGCCTACGTCTCTTCAGGTCCGGTTTTCATTAAAGGGCTTCCTTCCTTGAAAGTACTTTTAGGATACCGCTTTAATAACGAAAATCAGATTGTATTTTTTTAGCTTCACTTTCGATAGGCCTACATCTCGCCTTCCACTACCGGAAGAAAAATGGATCTGCGACTCCCGGAACTTAGACGTACCGCTCACCGCAAAGAAGAGTTTCTGTACTACCTATTTATCCATAAAGGCTTGAGCGCATCGCTTTCCAACTGTGCCTATATTATTGCTTGAAAGTCACCCCCACCTCCCACGGCTACAGCCAGCACCAGGATGTGCCTATACCTTTATAGGCACCAGTTCATTCCGTCAATGAAGCAGCAGTCGGTTCTGATGATTATGCCGTTGATTCGGTAGATGAGTCACTTGGTTCGGGAAATACCAATACAAGGGCTAACTATATTCCTATACGGAAATGGACCGGAAACCATAAGGTCTGTTGCCGCAGACGTATCGGCACAACCATAGAACTCTCGACCATGTAATTCGGACATTGGTAATGTCTGATTCAAGGTCCCATCGGTAGGTAGCTTCCCCGGAATGGATAAAGTCCAGCTTTGACAGAGAGCACCTTATCGATGGATTGGATAGTTTCATCCGAAAGTGCGTGCTACCACTCGAACCTTTCCAACTGGTTCATCAATGGTGTGTTTTCGACCGGCATAGCACCAAAGGCGCCTGCCCCTGGAATAGAGAAATCGTTCCATTGGGGCGCCCCAAAGAATAATTGGAGAGGATCTTAAACGACTTTTGGGGGCTTTTTCGGTCGAGTTGTTTTATAGACCGGGGTTGCCCAGGGCGGGGCCTGGCGGGAGAAAGATACTTCGGGGATAGAATTGGATAGAGAACCTGTACCAAGAGATGTGTCAATTGAATAACGCGAGAAAGCCTCAAATCCCGCCCAACTCTATTGAATGAATCATTCCACCTGAACCCACAGGTCAAAGGGGAAAGCAACGAGGAATTTCAAAGTGGAAAGGAAAAGGGCAGTTCCAAACGAAGGACCCAGTCTCAAGGGGCAAGCTTCCCGGTGTCAAAGTGTCAAGTCCCGAGGGCGCCGAAAGCTGCCTTTTTTCTTGTTTGCCTTTCCTTGCCTCTCACCTTTCGGTTCATTGCAAGCTTGCCTAAGGTGGGGGAGGATGGCTCGTTTTCTCCACTCGCAGCTCGCAGGGCTCCCATTCGCTGATGGGCGGGGAGCAGCTGATAATCAAACCGATTGCCCCCCCAGCTTATAAGGTATTCCAAGGGGGATTTTCCAGGTCAAGAGTGTCATGAGTGGGATAAGGAGTTGATAGAGCTTTCCCTCTAGTTGACAATACTTCTTATCCACAAACTGTTCCTAGTGTGGCATGCCTTCCTCGAATATGAATAAGTACTCGTGTAACGGCAGATAAAGCCGCGAAGGCGTGCCCTTGTTCTTTGGTTGGATTGTCTTTGTCTTTGGTGTACCCCCTCCTGGGGTTAGTGGGCTGGCACAAACACTGGATCGAAATCGCGCCGGTATGTATTCTTGTCATCAGCCACTTGCTCGACCATTCATTTACTGAGCTATTTTTAGAAATTGGAATAGTTTCTCGCTATATGAGCGTGAAAGTTCAACGATCAAAAGATGCCTTCTCGAGCTAAAAGCTCGTTTATTCTTTTCATTCGTGCATCTGGGCTTGTAGTTGCGTTGCAAGCAATTCTCTCTGTCAGGCATACCCGATAGTGTCCCCCATTTCGTTTCGCTTTCGAGCGAGGTCCTTATTTCTTTTATGCAATTTCATTTCTTCTATAACAACAGGATGCTATTGCTTGCTGGCTACGAATCCCATTTCACGAAATGACTTTCCTTTCTTAGACTAAGTCTCTTACTCTTACTTGAGATCTTATCTTGTATTCTTTATAAGCTGTGTTACGAGTTCTAGCAAGCCTTAAGCTAGTTATAATTTATATTATAAAATACATCAAAGTGAGTACAGCAAGTCTTGAATCAGGTTTTTCCAAGGGTTGGAAGTTAGCTTTTCGTTTCTAGTCCTTGGTCATCAAGATCAAGCGAGTAGGAAAGGAGTGAGCCCCAAAAAGGTAAGGTTATAGGTCCAAGGGTCGCTCCTTCCATTTTTATCTATCATATCCTAGATAACTTACTGCACTTCCCCGTGATGGCTAACCTCCTTCTTTATTTCGGGGCTTGGCGTAGGGGCAATGGCTTTACAGGCGTAGAAACTTTTCTCCGGGTATTGTTTCTGTTGCAAGCAAGGGGTTAGGCTCGAAGCAACTAGGCTATCAGGGATCCACGGCCTTTCTTCCGTTTCTCAATATCAACTCCCGATTCTCGCTCCATTTATATCTATATTGATATAAAAAAGTATTTCGTTTCGCTCGTACGTTCAATTTAATCACTTCGTAACCTTTACTTGATCACTGGACGGCTTTACCTTTGCTTTCAATCTGTCTTGTGTCACGTAAGCAAAACTCACTTGTTGGCTTACACAACTAGGCGTTAGGAGCGTAGAAGCGAGAGTGGGGTAAAACGAGTGTAATATACTTTACACGAGAGGTCAAGAGGCGGTGCCCATATGGTTACCACCTAAAGCGGCTCTAGACTTTCCACCCAGGCGTAAAAACGGTTATTGACAAAACTTAACGATTAAGCTTTGCATGGGAAGCTGCCACCTGTCTGTAATAGGAACCGAGTCGCAAAAAGCAGGAGTTTCATCAGCATCGAGTTCTTGAGCCCACGGAACGGGGAGTGTTAACGAGTCACTAACCCGTAGTGCGTAAGAGCCACGTACCCCTTAGTCTGGGTAAAGCTTCCTAAACCTCGCGATTCGACCGTTGGAGCTGAGTCAATCTTGCCAAATTGGCAACTTGAATGTCTGGGTCTGTCCTATAGAATTGCTCATGGAACTTGCTTTCCAGATCGTACCAACTGTTAATAGAGTTTGGAGGGATGTTCATATACCAGGGGAAGGCCGATTTAGTAAGAGAGTTGGCAAAGAGCCTCAACTTGAGGTAGTCCTTGGACCTAGCTTCCCCGCACTGGACCGAGAACCGAGCTATATGCTCAATAGTCGACTTCTTCTCCTCACCGGAAAAGAGAACAAACTCAGGCACCTTATACCCCTTTGGAAACTGATGAACTCGGTCGATCCAATCAGGGTATGCTTTCCTAGCCGTCGGCCTCAGATGGACGAGACAAAGAACGCAACTCAGGGGGCGAGAACTCAGAGAGGTGGAGGTCCGGACAAGGCTAGAGCCAAGCAGAGGGATGGAGTAGGGGACGGTTGGTGAAAGTAGGCACGAGTGGAGAGGCAGGTGAGGAAGCGCAGGTGTAAAAGTCGAGTCTAGTATTTTTGCTTTCTTTCGTAGGCGAGTGAGAAGCGAGAGTGCAGGCTCGCCCCGAAAGCGAGCCGGGAGCGATCAAAGGCGATAAACGCTTGATTGTATTCTTGACTGATTCAATTGATAACGAGAGATAAAGGTACCCTGACCATGCCCAAAGGGGTTTAATAACTAGTAGTGGCGTGCTGAACTGAAAAGTACGGTGAAGCTTTCGGAGCGTAGTGAGGTGAGCCAGTGCCTGTTGGTGGTCAAGTCCCAGTGGAAGTGGAAGTTGTTGGGCGTTCAGGTTGCAAAGGAAGTTGGTGGGCTAACGGTGGTCCAGGTAAGGTAGGTGGGGAAGGCTCGCCACGAGATCGACCGATAGCTTTGACCCAACCCCGGAAGCGGAAGTGCCAGAGAGATGATCTTTGTGAGGCAGAGTGACATTCCAAGGTCAGGTATAAGGTGCTACGGGAACGATGTCTCAAAGGTCAGTGCCAAGGGCTCAACGCGGAAGCAATCCGCTGCTCACAGGGACCGTGCGGGCTGACGCTCTTCTCTCTCAGGCAAAGAAATGTGATTTTAACTTTCGGGTAGGCTGCTTAAGCAGAGGTTGTTGTTGGCGTGAGTGAAGGCGTTCCTTCCGGTGGGCATGACGAAGCTAAGCTGGAACTAATTACGAAAGCATAATCGTTTTCAAGGCTAGGGAAGGCTAGGGCATAAAAGGCTAACAGCTTTTCCGAGTCAAAAGCGGCTAAAAACACTCAGCCATAAGTTCCGGTTTCACCACAGTACAGGGCTAAATAAAGGGGCTCAAGGTTGGCATGACGAAGCGTCGGGCATCAAAGCTACCGGTTTCAAAGTTCAGTTCTAACGGGCGTTCGGAAAGGCTTGAAATCGTAACGTACAGGTAGACTTTGCCAAGGCAAGGAAAGTAGTAAGAAAGATATCGATGGAGCGGGCAGAACCTCGAGTAAGACAACCAACCCTGGAGGCCATGGCTTGGCTTTATCCCGTAGGTAGTAAGAACAGAGAGAGCCTTCTGTGCTAGCAATACAGAGAGGTGGGGATTGAATGAGGCGAGCGCTGACTGCAGCAAGACCACCAGACCCTAAAAAGAATAATAACAACGTTCAGCAAGCCGAAGCCAGCCAGACAGGCACCACCAGATACAGGGCGGGCAGTTACTCCACCGAATCAGAGGGCGGATACCCAGGAGTGAGCTCCGATCTACGCGGAGAAAGCTAAACAAAACGGACTTCACACAGAGGGGGGCGTAGAACTCTTAGTTGAAAAACGTTTAAAAACTTAAGTAGTGGGCCTCGAAAGCTAGAAGTGCAGATTCGAACTCCGCTGAAGCTGCTAAAGAAAGTCAAGATCACCTGCCTGTGCCCACATCCCTGGCAAAAAGTGACATCACCGACCGGATCGGCGAGTCAGAGGCAGCTTAATAAGCTCGACAAACTGGAGACGACTAAGTTGACGTCATCAGCTGGTCAGAGGAAATTGACTAAGCTAGACCAGAGAGAGGGATAGGACGTTTACGCAGTGAAACCAGCGAGCGGAAAGAGCGAGCCAATCTTGAGTCAATAAGATGCGATAAGAGCCCTTTTTTTAGCCAGTTCCTGTGCCTGGGATTCATTCCAGTCTGTAAAGTTAAAGTAATCTGGTGGATGGGGCCCGCCTCACCATTCCCCTTCTCCAAAGAAATCAAAAAAGAAAAATCACCATGAAAAAGGCCTGCCTTTCAGTACGTGAAAGAAGTTCTGCTCTTTACGTGAAGTGCTTTCTCTTTCACTGTCTTACTTTGGCCCCCGATAAAAGGATTCAATCCAGCCCCAAACAGGGTAGCCCGGGGCTGGATTGAATCCTTTGATCCTAGTAGCGAACCGTTCCCACAATCATCTTTCTTGTACCTCGATAACCAAATCCCACATGTACTATCACGAGGAACTGGCTTTCACAATAACAATAAATAAAGGGAAGTGCGCCGGGAAAGCAACCGGAGATGCTGGTTCAATTCCTGCTTGTGAATCAAAGAAAACAAAAAGGGGAGGCTCACCGACCGGAAGTGAGGAGCCAGAAAGCATCGATTTCCAGGTCTATCTATTAGACGTTATTTTACCGATGCGAGTGCCGAGTTGTTTCGAGTATCCGAATCCTTCTATTACATGCCAATCCCAGAGACTCGAGGGGCCTAAGGCTATTCCTTACCTAAAAAGAGAAGCAATTCCTAAAGAAAAGAAAAGAGAAGATAGATATAGCCCGGGAGGGCAGAAGCAAATGCACTTTTGTAACAGAAGTCTCAAGAGAAGAAATTACACTTAATGGGCTTCCGGTACTCCTCTCTCCACTCCAAAAGGGACGAAGTGACTCTCTAATTGGAGAAGATTTGATAAAGCGACCAATGGCTAGCCGGATAAGATCTTTTATTTGATTAGGACCGGCAGGGTGGATGGAAAGCCTTACTACTTGAGGGGTGAAGGAAAGAGAAAGAAAGTAGATGGCTTGCTAGCTTTCCCGAGAAGATAATCCGCTATCCCCGCTTTCAATAGTCCTTCTTTTAAACTTGTCACAAGACGGGATTCACTCAGATAATGAATAATGCTTTCAAAGGGGCTTCCTTACTTACTGGTACTGGATTAAGTCATCTAACTTAATAGCTTGCTCCCCCCAGAAATTAAGGAAGTTCAAGAGACTTTGTTACTGGCCCAAAAGGCGAAGGACTAGAACTTCACTTGAAAAAGGGACAGGCACAGGTCGGGATGGCGGGGAACTCACAAGAGAACTCCCAATAGCTCTGGCAGGGAACTCTATCTTTCGGGGATAAGTTATTATCTTAGGACAGGCTCGCAAGCAGAGGCAGAAGCACTCGAACTCGCTCGTTGGCTTGTTTGGTAGCTCAGCATTCTAGGTAATCCTATTAAGAGTATAAATGGGAGGACTTATGACTAGAAAGAAATGAATTCTCTAATCCGCTATCACTAGCTTTAGGCACTATAGATCCAATCCTCTAATCTATTTTATATGCTTAAGGTCAGAAAAGCGTACAGACCCCCAAAAAAAGGAACTCACACTCGATTCAGTTTTATCCGGATAGAAGAAAACTGGAAATAGCTTTCTTGCGTAATAAGACACTTATCCCAATAGATGCAAAGGAAAGATAGCCTGAATTATTAAATTAAAAAAAAAATGTATCTCGGCAGTGACAGCAAGCGCTTTCTTAATAAAGATGTTCAAATTGATACTGGCTAGCTTAAGAGTTTCTAATATGGGATTTCCCTTTCCTTTGGCTTAAAAGATTCGATACTGCTGACTGAAAAGTGAAAAGCTTGCCCAGAAAGAAATAGGTTTGAATAATAGCCAATGTTCAACCAATATTCAAAGGGGAAACGAGAACAAATGCCAGTGCTTAGGAATGCCTGGGAGAAGGAATAGAACTACATCGGGTTACCTCTCCAACTAGAACTGCAAGGTCTTAGGACGACTTTCTTACCCAAGGGATGAAATCACTCAAAAAAACGAGATCCCAGGAAAGGAAAAAGCCCCAGAGAAGGGGGGAAGAGGCTCAGAATAGGGCGTGATAGAGACAGGGATAGGCACTTACCTTGTAACAGCCTACCGGTGACCGCCTCGTCTATGTACTCGGCGCCTTTGGGCGGAGCTTTCTCGATCAACTATCTCCCTTTAAGACCAAGGGTAGATAGGAAGCGAACTCTCTCACGACGTTCTAAACCCACTCTAATTTTGTGCAGGTGATTCTTCTTCAATCTAGCCCGCGATAACGAGGGCCTTCACTCGAAAGCGAGTTCTTCGATAAGCGAGAATGAGCGATCCACTATATCGCTAAAAAAGGGTGCACCTCTCAGTAGAAGGGCGTAGCGGTGACTCGACTGAAAGGATATAGTGGAATAAAAGAAACGAAAGGGTAGAAAGTTCCTTTTTAACGTGAACCGGTCTGTTGCAACTCTCTCAACTTGCAACGCGCTATATACTCTACTCCACATTTTCGGGGTGGAATTGCTCTCGTTTGAGCTCTTGTGCTAATGGTGCACCGATTGTTTTGAATGTCTTCAACCTTCGATCGCCACCACAGTTTGGCATCCCCAGTGAAGTACATTGTGGCTATGGTAACCTTGTGCTCCTCTGAATCGGTTCGGACCACCCGACAGTCTTGTTCCATGTCAAAGAGAAAGTTCTCATCTACCTCTTTGGCATCTATATTACCCCGGCCCGGGGTTCTGGCAATTTCACCCGTCCGCATCGAAGGTCCGAAATCAAATTGTTGGCATTGCGCATCAACAGACTCACCTTGGCATTGAGCTCCTGCAAATCATTTTGCAAGGTATTCACGGTCTCTTTTACATTATCTGTAAAAAATTCAAAAGCGTCACTTTGAGAGGCCTCAAGCTCTGTTGGCCGATCCGAAGAACTAGGGAGTATCGCTAGATGATTCTCAAGTTCAGAAATCTTTACTTCGAGCGTCTCAATGCGCTTAGTTTGAGCTGCGGACAAAGCCACCTCAAGGTCTTTCTCTAATGCTTCGATGCGAGCGATCTTGGCACTTTTGGCCATGGTGCTTTTATATCCCACAATCGATTTGAAGCTCTGATACCAACTTTCACGGGCCCAACTAGTCACTCCCCCCTAAAGAGCATAAGGAGCGTGTGAACTTGTGGTAGAAGGAGACATCAAGATGCTGGAGGTGTCACACCCCTTGAAATTACAAAATAAATGCATTTGTCAAGTACAATATTTCCACTCCCATGTTCTCCACAACTATACTACATGTAAAAGAATTGGCCTATGACACTCTCCCCTGGTCGACGTCCTCGTTTCCGGGATTCCTCCACTTGACTAGAAACTCGCGGCGTGGCCTCCGTGACACTGTGATGACTCTCTCCGCTAGTCTCTCTTCCGCTTCTTTGCTCGGTTGTCGCTTGCTGTTGATGGCTGGTCGATTGCGCTCTGCATCTTCTGGATCAGCATGATATGGCTATGGCTTGAGAAAACTGACATGAAACACTGGGTGGACTTTCCACCAATCTGGTGGATCAATCTTGTATGAAGCTTTGCCCACTCTATGACTGGAACTGGCCCTTCATACTTGCGGATGAGTCTTTTGTCTTGATTTCCGAGGAATCTGAGTTATTCTGGAGATAGCTTCACCAATACCATGTCGCCAACCTTAAATTCTGGAGGCCCATGTCTGCCCACTTCTTCATGCGCTTTGGGGCTTTCTCAAGATAAGCTCGAGCAATGTCTGCATTTTGCCTCCACTCCTTGGTGAAATTGAAGGCCTGGGGACTCTTTCCTTCGTACTTGTCAACGGTATTTGGTAACAATGGTTGTTGACTTGTAACAAGCTCAAAGGGACTTTTGTTAGTTGAAGAGCTCTTCTAGGAGTGAAAACATAATTTTGCTACATCAAGTAGTTGCACCCGGTTGGCATTAACGAAATGTCGCAAAGACTCTTCAAGGAGAACATTAAACTGCTCTGTCTTGGCCATCAGTTTGTGGGTGATAGCTAGAGGAGATCTTTCATTTAGATCCCAGAAGGTTCCTGTGAATCTTGAGTCCTGATCACTGACAATGTTCTGTGGCACACCCCAATACTTAACAACGTATTTGAACAATCCAGCAGTCTTTTTGGCGGAACAGCTTTTTGGAGTGGGGATAAAGGTTGCATATTTTGAGAGTCTATCCACAACCACCAGAATACAACTGTTGTCCCCCACCTTCGGAAGGCTTGAGATTCAATCTAAGGGGAAACTCTCCCAAGGCCGACTTGGTACTGGGAGTGGTTCCAAGAACCCTGCGGTCTTCTTCCTTTCAACTTTATCTTGCTGGCAAAGTTAGACAAGTTTTGGTGTACTCTATTGCATCGTCTTTTATTTCTGGCCAATAGTACCCTTGCTTTACTAAGGCGAAAGTCCTCTGCCAGCCCAGCCCGGATGACCCGCCCGTCATGACATTCTCGTAGGAGTACCTTCCTAAAATCTCCAACCTTCGGTACAAACAATCGGTGCCCCTTTCCTTTTTGTCATCAAAAGTCCGTCCTCCACCCAGAACTGACGGGTCTTCCCTTCTCGCATCAAATTCAGGAGGGCTTGAGCCGTAGGATCTTTAGACTAATTCTCCTTAAGATGTTCCCGCACTGAGGTTGCCACTTGGCTGGCGGAGGTGTGGGAAAGGTATTTTAAAGCTGCTAGTTCTGCTTTCCGGCTAAGAGCATCTGCTATTTGATTGGTTTGACCCGTCTTATATTCAAAGTTAAAGTCGAACTCCGCCAAGAATTCCTGCCACCGTGCGGGGGCTGCGTAAGAAAATGGCTCACTGCAGTCTTATCTGTCTTCACTACAAACTTGGACCCCAATAAGTAGTGTTTCCAGACCCTAACCTAAGGCAATGGATTACTTCCAATAGATCCTTTTCTTGTGCTGTGTATCTTGTCTCTGGGTCGCTCAGTTTACGACTCTCATATGCAACTGGGTGACCTTCCTGCAATAGGACTCCCCTAAACAAAAATCTGGGGCATCCGTTTGTACCTCAAAGGGCTTCATTACATCTGGAAGAGCAAGTTTGTTCTGGGTCACTTATCATCGCCTCTTTCAAATCGTCAAAGGCCACTTGGCATTTTTTAGACCAGTTCCAATCTCGTCCCTTCTTCAAAAGATCAGTCAGAAGTGTAGCCCTTCGTGAGTAGTCCTTCAAAAAGCGACGATAGTAGTTAGCTAGTCCCAGAAAGGACCTAAATTCCGTCACATTATTGGGGGTCTTCCGGGTCGCCTTCACCTTCCCCAAATCCATCCGAATGTGGCCATGCTCAATGATATGGCCCCAGAACTTGATGCGTTGTTGGGCAAAGGCACATTTTTCTCTCTTCAAGTAGAGTTCAAGTAGAGTGGGTTCTCGCGCAATTTGTTGAAGACCAGTCGAAGGTGTTCCACATGTTCTTCCAAAGATGAATTAGAAAGCACAATGTCGTCTAGATACATCACCACGAACTTCTCGAGATATTCATGAAATACCTGATTCATCAAGGTACAAAAGGCATAAAAGAAATTCAAAAGCCCCATACCGAGTAACACAGGTTGTCTTTGGCCTCAGAAATTCTAACTTGATGATACCCGTGAAAAATTTTGCATTGCTCGGTTAATCGAATAGATCTGCAACGAGAGGAATGGGGTTTTTGTTCCAGGAATGAGTTCAATCTCGTGATCCACCCTCCTTCGTAGTGGCAAGGCAAGGACTTTTCCTGGTTACCCGGCTGCTGATTGCTTTCGGAGTAGAAAAGGAAGGGTGTCTAAGTCAAGCCCATCTAAGTCAGAGCAAAACATTCTTATTCTTAAAACTTCAAAGCTTGGGCTTGAAGATCGCCTGCTTGGAACACCATTAGATCATCCGCAGATGAGTGAGGTTCACACTTAGGATGATAGGGCAAGAAGGCCTTCAGCAGCAGCAAGACCATCATATCAAAATATCCTAAAACCCTTTTCAAAGACATAGATTCCTCAGAAGTAATTTCAGTGATGAGAGAGTCACAATCATGATTGGAGAGGGAAAGCTCTTTCTGAATTACATAATAAAGTTTATGGATATGGATGTACCTTTTTTTTTAAAGAGAAACTTGCTTTCGGGGCTTCGGTAAAGATACCTTTTGGGTCGTTTTCGGCGGTTATTCTTCGTATATTTGGCCGAGGCGGGTGAAGATATAGCCAGCTTCTGATTGCAGCAAGTGAATTGCTCTTGGCTTGGCGACTCTACTTTATGTCTTCTTTTGGCATGTCCTCGTTTGTCATCACGGTTTGCTACTAGCACCTCCGGGCCGGGTCCCGAGCACACCTTCTCTTCTGGTCGATCAAGTGAACGTACATTGCGAGTTGAATCAAAGCGAGATACTTGGTGTAGGGCTTTCATTGGGCTCTGCAGTGGTAGAATCTGGCGTTTGGTCTTATGTTCCAACTGTTCCAATGTAGGAGTGGAAACACGGAAAAATCAAAACAAACGGACGGGAACCTAGAATTCGTGGGTTCAATTCCTACTGCTGGATGCACCAATTATGAGTTGGGTGCTTTAACCATTCAGCCATTAAGGGCAGTTTCACTCGAAAAACGGGTCCTAATTGTCAGTAGCTTTTCCGGGGGGCCAATATACTAGCTTGAGACTTTTTTTAATTAAAGTGAGCGAATGTTCTAGCCGGAACGTAAGGTTTCAAAGCAAAGTAGTCTACTCGCTCAACCAGCTGTTCATCATATCCAAATAGGGAGTAGGAATTCGGAGGGAGAAGAGACCAACTTGGTATTCGGGAGAGATTGAAAATACATAGCATAGCTAAGTTTGATTATGTGCTCTAGTTTCCAATCGAGATGAACTTGCATCTGATGATCTAAGCCTACCACTTGTCTCATATGCCGCTGCGGCTTCCTCTTTTTCTATGGGTGCTGATATAGATGTTGGTACAGGGGCTGGCTCACCTGCGAGAGGTCTAGGCCTCGATTACCGACCTTTCAATGGAATCTAACCTTCCTTGACGCCTTTTGCACGATTCTTCGACTCCCATCTGAAAGACTCCGAACGTGTTGGAAATTAAAGAAGAAAAACCCTTACTAGCATGAAAGCGTGAGTCAGCTTCCCGGTAGGTCGTGCTATGACACCGGCGCCAACAGTAGATGAACGTAGTCAAATATTTTTATACTTTCCTTCTGATTAATCTCATTCATGTTGGAATAACCTTTGGAAGATGCTTCCAAGGGCAGTTAGCCTAGATAGAAAACTCCACGGGGGACTATACCACATAAAAACGGAGGGGTTCCGAGGGTTCCATCAGCAGTTAAGTTGAGACCTCCATCAATTTGAGCTTTCATACGCACAGCAAGATCTGCGTGAGCTGCATCTGGTTAATCGCCTAAGTAAGTAGTATCTAACTCCGAAGGGGAAAGCCCTAATTGTTCCGATCTATAACCACTTGAGGCCTATGATCGAGCTACTTCTGCTCCTACACCTTCTTCACTTGAGCTGTCATAGAATAGTTCTTTCTCGACGAAATGGAAATAGGGTCTACCGGGAAGCTGGTTTAGGATGTCTTTGCATTCCCACCACTATCGAGTCGAGTAAGAAAACAGCATGCTAAGAGCCGTGAGTGGCTTCCTAGACTTCCTCCTTTCGAGGGTTGACCGCCTAAGCTTTGAAATAGAGCTTCTCGCACATGCCTCGACGTCGCCCTTTTGCATCCATCTAATCGTCCAGCTACAGATTTGAATGCAAAGAGTAAGGCGCAGCGGTAGAAAAAAGGCACTTTATGAGGGCTTTTTTATAGTCTTTCTCAGTTCCAGGCAATCCAGGAAATCCATCAAGACAGATAAATCTAGGCTGGATGCTCCTTGCTTGTGGAGCGGCATACCGCATACCGAAAAAAAGAAGAAAGAGTGAGGTGACGATTAGTACCGCCAAAGGTTTTGAAAGAGAGAAAACCGAATCTATCTTGATGCAGACCTGGTTAATGACTGGGGGTGTAGGACGGCAAGAATTGGCTTTCGATCAAAGGGATGAAGAGCATGATATAACGCATTCAACCCTTCCCTCACTTCCAAATGTGGAATTATCTCCCCGCGGACTTACTAATTAGGGGAAAGGGCTTATCCACCAACCCGCATAAATAGAAAGGCTATCATAACCGATTCCACATTTTTAGTCAACTGCAGAATGCGATTCTTCAACCGGGTTTATCAACGATTACGAAATGGTAAACACGTGTTCGAGTCAAGTTCAACCATCAATCCATTCTTTTAGTCTTCAGGAGTCACTTAATGGGTCTGCTTTCTTCGCTGTTGCAAGTACAAGCACGGGGGAAGCGGAGAGGCAGTTAACGACCGTGCTCTCCAGCGCGAGGGACGTCTTTCCAGAAAAACAATAGGTCGGGAATTTCTATCTGGAATGCGGGCTCATTCGAAGCCATACTCAACTCCCGCTTTTATGATTCTCCTCCGGACCCTCGTTTTGATTGACCTTTTAGTTAAGCAGCTTTGGAATTCCTTGCTGTTAAGTAAGTTGGAAGCTAGCTACTTGCTTGTTAAAGGTGCTTGCCCGCTTCTATTCGTAGATCTGGAGTTCTGCCCTATAGCGGATTTAGCTACTTTCAATCCTGAGAATTGGCATCTGCCGCTGATCTATTTTGATTATATTTCGCATTGATAAGTGTAAAAGAAGTCTGTCACCACAAAGATGGGGCTCCCAAAACCAAGTCAGTTAAAGACAAGATGGATTTGCAACCGCCAAAGGCCAAAGGAGGGCAGAGCCCCCCTCATACTCGACCTTGGCAACAAGCCTTAGCCGACAGGGGCTGATTCCTGCTCTGCCAAGTCTTTTGAGGGTTCATCCGGTTCTGCTGATTCCTGCTCTGCCAAGTCTTCTGAGGCTTGAATTCATAACCTGCATAAGGAAGACTTAAAAGCAAGACCAAAGGGAGAGGAAGAGGAAAGTAGCTCGACCAGCGTCCCAGGAAGCTTAGCGAACGACTAACGAGTTCTCAAGCAGGAAGTTCAAGCTAAACAGGCTATGTGCGAACGACTCCTGATTAATTCTTGAGAGAGCACTCCCATAAGTAACCCATAAGCTAGCCTAAAGCGGTCTCTACGCCCTTCACTAATAGTAAGTAAAGCTCGGTTCCGCCCACCCGCTCCTTCCTTCTTCTTTCTCCTATCCCTGTGGGAAAGCTTGATAGTCTTACTTTACCGGTGGTCGAGCCATCAAGTTCAATCCTATCCCGTAGAGAGAAAGAGAAGGAATCTGTCTAGCATCTGGAGGGCTTAGAGAAGGCTTACTTCAAGAGGGCGAAGAGGTCGTTAAGAAGGAGTTCCCCCCAGGTAATAGAAGTAGCTCTACTCGAAGAAGAGAGGGTAGCATAATATCTTTAAGATTACTATCCCATTAGTGCAGCTTTTTCCTAGGTAAAACTAACAACGATAATCAGGAGGGAGTTAAGAGCTTCTGGGTAGCATAAGGAGACTTACTTACTAGAAACTAATAGTGAAGGTCGTAGATCAGAGAAGAGTACAGTAGCTCGTATCGAAAAGTATTCCCGAGATGTGAATTTCACTAAAGCACTTCGAATCAAGATCTTCATCAACATTCCTCGTGGTTAAAGGAGGCCGTTATAGAGCCTTTTAAGCTTGGTTCGACCCAGGGCCCAGGTCAGTAAAACAACAAGCTTTGAATTATGCTTTGATTTTCGGGATATTGTATCGGCGTGGAAAGGACGGACTGCTCCTCAGGTGTGTGAGTGAGCAAGAAGCCGAAAAAATTATGTTTCAAGTCCATGATGGAGTATAGTATGTGGATCACATCAAGCAGGGCATAAAATGCGTTGGCTGATCAGAAGGCATGGCCATTACTGGCCAACCATCTTGTCCGATTTCTTTTAATATGCTAAGAGATTCCAGGCCCGCCAGAAACATGGACCAGTGCAGCATGTACCAGCTTCAGAATTGCATCCGATCTTAAAGACTTCGCGCCTCGACGCTTTGATCCCTTGTTTCACTCATCCAGATTAGAAACATTGACTATAAGTACTAACAGCTTAACCGAAAGACCGAAAGCCTCCCTAACCGGGGAGAGTTTTTATATCACGAAAAGCCGCGCTTCTTTCGAGGAATCCTAAAGAATATAATAATGAAAAGGCTACAACTGCATTACACTCTCTTCCTCTTTAGAGGGGTTACAGTGCTATGCTCATTCCAAGAGGGAAAGGCCGTAATGTAATAAAGTAGGGCGATTCTTCTTCCTGTACAGTTTCGTTTCCACATCCAGTTCAGGCTTTAGTTACTTCTTCGTCCACTAGTGCAGCTTCCAGCTCTATGTATGGTAGTCGCTTTAGTCGCTTGACTCGGTCTTCTGAATCCCTTCGCCCAGCTAGCTCGTCCGTGCCCGGCAGTTTAAGCCTTGGTCCAGTAGCCTCTTTTTGATCCAAGAGCCGCATGATAAGAAAGCTCTCGATCCCGGCTAGCTTCAGTTAGTTAAATAGACCGGGAAACTCGTACTGCAACTATGCCAAGCCCGATCTTGGTTCCAATGCTGCAGAGACAGGTTCTGGGTAAAAACGAGGTATTGTATTGGTCCTGGTGCTGCGGAGACAGGTGTTGCTGATCGAACTAATCTACTTTAGGGATTCACCTAGCAGCCCTTAATAGTTATGGTAAACCAACTAGCTATGCTGCTTCCATAGCATCTGTACTTGGATATACAACTCTTGGTACTCACACAACACTCTTTCATTTTTTTTGGTAGGGGCTGCCCGGATTCCATTGCTACCTCCCTTTATACTATACGCGGGGAAGTCACTCGATCTTATCTTATAAAATAAAAAAGTATCCGCGCTGGCTGCCACCCCAAAAGAAGCGACGGACTGTACGAGATCAAACGCTTGGGGATCAACCGGAGCACCCTTTTAGCTTTTTTAGTAAGAGTGAAAAGGTGAAGAAGCACGAATAGAAGACGCAAGAGTCAAAAATTGCATTTCTACTAGCTACGAATGGAACTGATCCCATAGAGGCCTACCACAAGCCTGATGCATGAATGAGAGTGGATTGATAGTTTTCTAGTTGAGGAAATGCATGTGCAAACACTACTGGAGACCGGCTTTCAACAAAGTGTCTTTGGTCTATTGATTACCCATGGGATTACTCGAAACCGTCTCCTCCGTTTTTGGATTTCCCTTGCTTCGATACCCGCTTTACTTCTTTAAAAAGAAAAGTGAAGCATGTTTAAAAAGTTTCTTTTTTATATATTTTTTGAATCCACAGCGCAATCGGACAGATATTGATTTTGATGAACAGACAGAAGGAAGATATATAGATTTGCGGAAGAACTCTGCCGCCCGAGAAGCTTGAGCTTGAAAGCGGTATCGTACACACTTATCTTTATTCTCGTAAACAAAAACCGGGAGAAGGTTCCAGCGGAAAGGTAAGCACTCGCTTTAGCTACAGTCGCAGCATAGCGCGTTAGAGATGCCCTGGAAGCTTTCCAAGTTAAGCCAGGGTAGTTTAACAAAGGAGGCTACCCTTATGAACGAGAGTAGGTCTAATTCCGGTCTGGAGCTGAATCAAGAATTATTCATGCTAAGACAACGGAGTGGGTAAGCTTACCGCCACCTTAAGCCAAGGGGTGCAAATAGCCAGGCTTAGTTGATAAATCTCATGCCAAAGGTTACGCCTATCCATGGTCGGGCCTCTCTTCTCGGCCAGCTTTCGTGCCTTCTCTCTCTCTCTTCTTCTGCGTAGAAGCATCAGTTTGATCATTCAGTTCTGCACTTTTTGCCTTTCTTGCAGGGGCTCTTCCTTTGGTCGTCTCCTTGAGATAGTTTGCCCTCTCCTTTCAGTCGAGCTACTTCGTTACCCTCTCCTCTCCTCTCTTGTGTCGATTGTTCTGCTAGCTCCTCTTTGGACCGCCATCAGAAAGGAATCGGGTAAGTAAGCCTCCTGCTATCTATCACCACTTCCTACTAACAATACCAGATTAAACCAGTTCAATAACAATTCCAGACTGCAAGAAAGCAAGATACGAAAACGATAAAATAACAATCGGTTTGGGAGGGTCAAGCCTATTTGAATTTGTTATTGGAAAATGAGGAGGAAGCCATCTGTCATGGAGAGGCAATCCTCAAATACGTACTTTGACCTGACGGCTTACCGTTCTTAGCTTCTGATGGGAATTCCAAGTCGTATTGTCCATCGGAACCATCAATCATAAGATTAGCCAGTCAGAAAGTCTTCGCTCTTCCAAAGCCTCATTAGCACGCCAGTCAGTCAGCTTGACCAAGAAGACCCGAAAAGGCACACAATAAGGAAAGGAAGAAAAAAAGTACCGATCTTCGCGTCACCGCACCTCAATTTGCCTTGTCTTGCTTGGGCTAATTATATATCCCAATTCGGAGTAAGCAGCCCGTTAATGAAAGCGCGATCCCATGATGTCGAGCAAGATGACTCGTCCCCTCACTAAAGATAGAATGACCGGGGATTGAACCTACAGTAGATAGATCAGAAGGAACTTAAATAGTAGATACATCAAGAATGGAACCCTGAATACCGACTAAAGGTGGATACAGAGAGAAAATCGAGCTGAGAACCCGGATGTACTGAACCTCGACCGGGAAAGCATTCGATCCCGCCGAGTCTGCTTTTGTTGAAGGGAGGAAGATTAAAGATAATGTCCTTGGAACGGGTCTAAACGAAACTTCCGAGCCCCTATGTTGTAATGGTTGGGGCTGCTAATATAAAGACTTTTTTGGGTCATACGACACCTGCAAAACGAAAAAGCCCTAATTTCAGACCCGAGCGGATAGCCCATGAAATACCTGTCACTTTGAGCCCGTGGAGGCATATGCTGCAATGACAACCTCGTACCGGAATGTCCTAAAATTTCTATACGAATATAAAAAGGGGAAAGCTTGCTCTACTCTACGATGTTATCAATCATTGGCACCAGTTCCATCAGAATATCCTCTAACGGAAAAAACAGAATCATTCGAAGAAGAAAAAGCGGCCCTTCCGCTGGTAGTAGTCTATTTTCATGGATAGCATGCGGCGGCAGTTTACTTACTCGCTTTTTTATAGATCGGAATGCAAAAATGCATTTCCTTTTAAATGCATTTCCAGACGTATTATTCCAAAATTGTAAGCCTGAGTTCCCTATTAAACTCCTCATCTGTCGCATTTTCCAGCCGTCCTAAAACCTTTTTTAATGAGAGCTCATTACAGGTCGAATCAGGAGAAATCCATTCAGCCATATGCGTGGCTATTTGTTCCCACTGATCCTCCGAACGGGCAACCCGAAAGAATACCTACGATTTTTTTCATTGTAGCAGCCTCGGGACTCACGGATTTTGCACCGTCATCGTAGATTGGAATTAAATTATTTTGCACGGTAACTCTGACAACTAATTTTCGATTTTATGACTTCGCCACATAGGAGCTTTGGGAATTGAACCCAAGACAGACCCTTGCCCCTTCTCGTACTTCGTACTTTTTGCCTTTGCATAGTATACGGGGCTGTCACTGATTTATTTCCTATGAAATTTCTTATGTTGAGAGAAACGAAAAGGAAAGGGCTCTTAAAGAAAGAACAGTAATTCCACATGGCGAGCGAATGGTTACCTCCCCGCCTCCGTCTCTCTGTACCCGAGTGATTTGATATGCACGAGACCGTGTGGTTAAGGGGAGGGGTGGATGTTACATTTCTTTGCCAAAAGTGTATGCCAAATGCTTATCTTCTTTCTGATTGTCTTTCTATGCTGACTCTCTTCAATGCCTATTCCTTTTTTTTATATGTAGGCGAAACTTACAAAGACTGTTTGTTCTTAGAGTGTCTTGCTTGTTTTTTTGTTTCTATTTCTCCGCGTTTTATCATCGCATCATTGCTTGAAGAAAGCGCTGAAAGAGAGTGAGTGAACCACGGGGGCGGAGCATGAACGTAGTAAGTCTTTCCCTTTCCACCTTTGCTCCTGAATTAGGTCCCGCCGAAGCTGCCCTCCTCTTCATTCGAGAGAGGGGTTTTCCTCTTCTCGCTCTAAGAGCAGTGAAGTTGAATTCGAGTGAAAAGCAGTTAGCTCAGGTAGCTTGAACTATAACTCTTCCTCCCACTAAAGGAAGAGGACTCACTTCAAGAGCGAGGTTTTCGGCCCTGGAATCACTAAGTAGTAAACAAGCTGCCTCTGCCTATCTCCAAGCTAGTCAACTACCTCTGGCCGTTGCCTCAAGTTCTTCATCCGAGAGCGCATCCCCTTTATCTTGAAGCTGTTAGTTTGAGAATATATCCCTGGTAAGGCGTTTGTTGCTTCGGGTCCCAAACGTCCTTTTTAAAGTCTTTTTTAGGTTAAAAAGTGGAATTTAAGTATGTAACCACACTTCTTCCAGAACCTCCGTGCTTTGCACTAAGTGAGTAACCTTCCCCGTTATTGGATTTAGCGGATGCAAAGTCTGAGTCAATAGCATCTTCGAATTACCCACCTCGGTTTGAAGCTCCCGTTGAGCTGTATAAGCATTGGAATTTCTTCTAAATAGAAAGCGTAAAGTGGTTCGCCTACTTACTTTGGGAAGTGAAATGCCAAGGCAGACCTCTATTTTGATTCTTCGGGATGAGCTGCCATAGGATACTAGTCTTTTGCTGGAGAAGCTAAAAGCTATGCATAAAGCTTTAGATGGGATGCCTTTACATCTCCTCCGCTAACGCTAAGTGTAGAAATGCCCGGCCATACAATGAATCTAGCTATCTGGAGCCTTCTTTCCTCGCCTTTGGCCGAACGGGGAAACCTTTTGGTATTCAGAGGAGCTTTCAAGAGCATCTTTCTTTAGATTGCTAAACATATCCGAATATGAGTAGGCAGGTTTCGTTTGCTTTCTTTGGTTGGATGAATAATATCGAGGTATTTTATTATTGAACTAGGCGAAAGGAAGAGCTCAGCCAGTGCTTTCTCGAGCTAAGCCAGTAGATCGCTCTCTTTTTTCTTCTCTTCTGGATGAGTTCGCCGAGCTGAGTGTGTAATAAGTGAATTAGAATATAGCCTAGTCTTACGATTTGGTACTAATTATATGTTATACTTACTTTAATGTCCGTATATTAAAGAGTTACTAATGCAAAAGCCAGATCGGGAATGCCAAGAGGGAAGGAGTCTCGTTGTAGCGCAGAAGGATAAAAGAATCGGTCCTATCACCGCGATGACCCACATCAGTAGAGACAACTCGAGGTCGTGACTGCTATTCCTCATCAACCGCAGAGCGGAATCCGTCTTTTTCGGGGAGCTTTCTCCGGCTCCGCCCTATCATTGGGACAAGAGAGCTGGGCTAGCAGAGACCTAAATTCTCCAATTAAGTTACCTCCTGGATATTAGTTTTCAACAGAATGGCATAGAAGCTATCTAGAAAGCTCGTTCAGGGGCTTTACCACGGGAGTCAAGACATTAAACTGAAAAAGGCCTTTGGCTGTCTCCGATTCCCTTTACGCTTCCGAAGGATGAGAGCTTTCTAGCTCCTTTTTTGACCTGAGGAAAGGAGGTGTTTGATAGTGGTAGGTTACTCATTCGATCAATAGAAAGATGGATTCGATCAGAGACCAGCCAGGGGCTTTAAATCTTTAGTTTAAGATTGTTATGAGTCAGACACAGAAAGTCCAAAACAATAGCTTAAAAGGCAATGGAATAGCAATACAATCAAATCCAGCTACCTAGGATCTGTTTGGCTTAGCCTCTTTCTTCACAGACAGCAGCAGAAGAGGGGGTTCCGTGGCGCTAGTGGGTGCTCTAACACCAGGAGTAGACCCCGCAACTGGTATTCCTCTAGCTATTTAGCCGAAATGCGGGTATACTATTCAGAAATTCGAAATAAAACTGAACTCACTTTGATAGACGTAGATATTTCCAATCCGTTTTGGATTCATCACGAGGGGTATTAGAAGGCCTCACTGGCATTCGAACAAGAGATGCAAACAGCGAACAACATGCTCCTGCCTGATACATTCTATCTTGAGAATAGTTGTGGGCACTAAAAAGAACCAGCCAAAAGTACTCAAATTCCCCCGGCTGCAGCCCTTTCCTACCAATTCTCTGCCAACTGGTCGATCTGCGCCCTTCCCTTTTTAGGGTTCTCTTTCAGAATCAGTCACTTCAACAGCTACCCCGGGCTTGAACATAGTAGTTTCTTAGGTTCCTTTGTCCGAGAAGGCATATCTCGATCGGAGCCCATACTGTTTATTATTAGATGGAACTCCGCTTTAAGGGAGAGGGGGAGCAAAAGGATACTCTCTTTAGTCTCTTTATTCCTCTACCGCCATAGAAAATAAAACTAGGATCAGAAGTAAAGTCTCCTCCAGTGCTTGGTTCATCAACTAGTTTTATTCAAAGCAAGACATCCGGAACCAGGGCACTCATCTTTATCAATGCAATGACTTAGGGTAGGGGGCGGCTCAATCTTTTCAGCTAAAAGCAACCTTTTATCTTATGTGCGAAAGCACGCCACAAAAGCAAGAATAAAAAAGGGCGGTAATCAACTCAAAGGCAAGAAAAGAAAGGAATGCTGCTATTTATGATTCTGAGGGATAGCTTTGTTAGCTAGGCCACCCGCCTGAGCAGGGTTTCCATCCGAACTAGTGCCTTAAGCAGGAAGGAAGTTTCATTTGATGGGAACAAATGTTCATCGTTACCGATCCTCTTGGCAAAATGGTGGTATCGTATAGGCTGCTTTTAGGAGTGATCTGCCCCTCTTTCAACAAACTTGCTTGCTATCCCAGTGCGTCTATCCTTAGTTTTCGTGTCTAGCTTGCTTGCTCACTTCCAGAACTGATCTAACTAGAAAGAAAATCTCTAACTGGCCCTAGAAAAAGTATTCCAATTACTGGCTTACAGGGCACTCTCCATGGCTAGAAGAGGGTTCCGGAAAGCCATTTGTTTCTTTCAGCACGCCTTTGTCCTCGGTACCAGCGAGGTGTCAGTACGACGAGAAAACCCTATTCATGGTTGGTTGACCCCTTCTTACTCCCTTCCTTGGCTACTTAGAAAACACCCTTTAGCGTAAGAGCTCTTGAAGAGGGACTGCATCTCGATCCGCTACTGCTACTCAAATTCCTTCTGCAGCTGGCGGTGCTGGTAGTCCTGATGCAGGGTAGCCGGGATACACAGGTAAGGGGGCGAAAGCAGTTCATCAAGTTCAGAATTCGAGATCTGTCCTTCCGCTTGCAAAGACGAGAATGGAATCCAGATCAGAGTAGATTCAATACAATAGAAGGGCTGAAAGAATGAAGAAATTCGTTGAAAAAAAGCCGACTACTTCAGAGATAGGATGATCACTAGCCCTCTTCTCTTGACCTCCTTCACTGGATTGGATTCCATACGGATTCCCCAGATCTGCCCTTCTACGTCCTCTCTTCTGAAAGATTCGGTGCATCGCCAGTTCCATCCCACTCCCATGCACTTCCCTTTCGAAAGATTGACGGGATTCTATCAAATTATCCGTTTTCGCCCGGAAAGAAGTCAAATCAAAAGAAAGAAGAGTGGAAGACGGGTTATACTCTTTCATGTTCCCCTAGAGTTTTGAACTTCTACCGGTCTGAGTTATATAGCTAGTGCGGTCGCCTAGCATGTTGATAAGTTTCGTTTACTGCATCCAATAAAAGAATCCGATGAGTGTGCGGATGGGAATTGGATTACCATTCACGCTGAATTTGAGTGGACTCCTACAAGGTGTAAGGCGTGTGAGGGTTTTGGGCATTCAATTTCCTCATGTAGTCAATTGAAACCTTCTCCAAGCAAGTAAACCCGGCCATCATTTACCAGCTGGGTCTCTAGTCTTTCTCATGTATTCACTTTCTGCGAAATAGATCAACTACAGGGGACTACAGAGCACAACAGGCCCCTGTATGTCGCAGGCACAAGTGATGGTGCAAAAGTTAACCGCATCCAGCTTGATTGACCCTGTGGGTTTTCAGTTAACCTGATGACGCTCAGGACACTCTGGAGCCAGGCTATAGACGTCCAGCACTTGGCCCCTGAAAAAAGAATAAAAAAAAAGGCTTAAATCAGCACAGTCAACAAGCTCTTGGATTAATTATCTCCCCCCGAATCTTATGAACTGGCTTGAGGATAATCCTTGTGGTTCTGGAGCTCATGTTGTCGGTAAGCGACGAGCGACTAAGAGCTCTTTCTCTCTCTCTTGTCGGTAAGCGTCGGATAGAGCAAGCTCGAATGCCTAATATCAAATAAGATCTCTCACTCTCAGGCAAGAGAAGAGTAAGCAAGCTACCTCATGTAGTAAGGCTTGGAATAGGGAGCTAGCATGAGTAGGGTTAGCTCCTCTTTTGCGAAATCCTTCAGTCCAATGAGGATAAAGAGTTAGGTAGAACGCTTCTCCTCTAGTTGTAGTATATGTATTGTGTCTAGGTATTGTAGTAAGACCCTCCTGTTTTCTTATATGAATTAGCAAAATACCTTTCCTACTCTTTCTTCAATTGCATCTATCTATCGGACTATCATCTTTTTGTATTATTAGTTGTCTTCCATCGTCCTCTATAGGTTTATAAGAATATGGAATGAATTAGCCCTAATTAGCTCTTTCTCATCGGGGCATGAAGTAGCCAATCTCTGCTTGTTGTTGATATTCCATATCTCCTGAGTCTGAGCCCTAGGATAGAGCAAGAGCTGCAACCTAGCTGACTTTGAACCCTTCCTATCTTAGTAGCTAGATGGTTTGGAAAGCAAGGACAGATAAGCAAGGAAAGAAAAGACTGGATGAGTCTTGTTGGTTCTTGGCAGTCGGAAACATGTCGCTACTTGACTGGAGGTTTAGAGCAAGATATGTTGAATTAGCACCCATTAGATGGAGCTAGCTTTTTGCCGGTAGCTAGGGGAATGTAGGAGATAATATATCCACTTCTTTTAGTATGTGGCCATCTCTTCCTCTCCCTTTGGTCGAGCTAGTTTAATCTTCCTCTCCCTCAAAACTCTTCATGCGTACTTGACTAAAAAGCTTTCGGCTAGGCTTTCAGCCTTCTCTTCTCTGATAGTTCATTCCATCTATGCTAAGTTTACTAGTTCCTGTATTCAACGTAAAGTAAACTCTTTCATCTCTTATTGCTCCAGCTCCTAAGGAATGAGATTAGCTTGATTACGCACCAGATTTACTTTTAGTTACTGAAAGCGCTGATGAACGATCTTCCTTATTTTAGGATGCAACTCGGATTCCTCCTTCACGGCTTGAAGCCGGATAGCTTGAAGCTTAAGGGCTCTCGGAATTCCCTTTCAAGCTTTCTCGAGTCACCCTAACGTAACGGCTAAGAGAACTTGGCTAACTTCGATCAATTCCACGACTTTCCATCCTTCTTGTGTTGTGAGAGTTTCAGATTAAGGGGATGCGAGTCATCAGTTCTTTCCTCCTAGTCTAGGCTTTAGGCCTGATAGTTCATTCTCGAGGATCACTGAACTTGGCTTACTTCTTACTGAATGCCGTACTTAGAGTTATCCCACTCGGGGTGAGCTCTTAGCGATTAGTCAGTCCGGGTCCAGCTAGTCTTGCACTTTCAGACCGGTCCTTCAAACAAAGGCTTAGTAAGCACAGATTCCCTATAAATAAAAATTTCCTATAAAGAAAGATTTCCTCTCTTCCCCAGAATTAGAATGCTTTCCTTAGCTAATACTGATTGATTCACCGCATCTTCTCGTTCATTACATTAGGAGATCTAACCAAGCACTCGAAATGCGACATTGACTAAAGAAGGTAGACAAAAAGGCAAACTAGAGAAAAAGCCAAGCTGACTGAATTGAATCTTTCAGTGGAATTGGGGCTTACCTTATATCATATCCTCTCTCTTTCAAGCACAGTTGAATGAAAATAGCGTCTTTTTATCTATTTAATAGATATTCCTATCTTAACGAGGGCTGCTTGCTCTGCTTCACCACCCCATAAGGCTAGGGACTGCACACTACAGAGATTTCTTCCCGGTTGGCAGAACGACCTGTGGATCAGATCGGTTTGGTTTTAGAGAGATAATTTCTCCGGGGCGAAGCACGGATCGGATCATCTTGAGTTTTGGTTCAAGAGAAAGTCTTTCTTCCCCGCCCGCCTTAAATCATGGGTATGGAGCCAGCCTCGCTTCACAGCGTGGGGGAAGATCGGTTGAGAATCCCCCGAGGGTTGGTGACCATACTAGCGGCATGCAGGCCTAATTTAACACCGTTTCACGGGTGACCCTCAATAACATAGCCGTCTTATCTGAACCCCTCTGGTATGGGAAAAATGCTTGCTTCACAGGTATTTCCCGAATGTAGGTGGGCTGTTAAGCCCCCCTACCGACAAGCTATCGCAGGGCGCTCGTCCAACGCCCACCAAGCAAGTTAACCATAACTCCAAGTCTTGTCTTGAAAACAACCTCTCTGTGCCGTTAGTGCAACATTTCTCTAGTGTACCTTTGGGGTAGTGGTAACGGGCTCCAGAGCATACCGGTATTCAGTTTCTCTTATCACCGTAGTAATTTCTGAACCAGTGATTTCTCAACCTGAACAAATAGATAAGACTAGGAAATGACCCCCGGGGGCCAGATAGACTTGCTTACCCCCTGCTAGGGAACCCGTGCTGGAGCAATGTAACTGGATTAGAAAAAGGATATATCTCTACTTAGCTATTGCTTGAAAGAGTAATTTATCTCCTTTCTTCTTTTTAGTAGGTGAAGCTGAGTGAACTCATACCCTTAGGGGGGGAATCACTGAACACAGACTAAATCGGTTCTTTTATCCGTTTTAACTACCCTCAGACCGGACCTGTAG